CTTTTTGATAGGAATCACGTTCGTATCTCAGTCGTCCTTTTTTGTTTCTTTTCTCCCTTTTCTCTATCTTCTGTATCTGTAAGACTATTCCTCGAGTTTTGGGTCCCGCTCCAAAAATTTCGGATGTTAGGATTTGCCGTCCCAGTCTTGGTTCGGAAAGACAAAAAGAAAAAGGTGGGACTTACTGCCTCACATATCTCTGCAGGAGGACCCACCCGTCTCTCGAGTCGGAGAGACATTTCCAGTGCTACCTCACTCGAGAAGACAAGCATAGAAGTCGACCAGGTAAAAACTTTGGGTTCCATTGGTGAGAAGCGAGAAGTCGGGAGACTTCTCTCATCTCAGAAAAGCGATACCTCTGGACGCCTCGCGTAGGATTCGAACCTCCGTACTACGCGGTACTATATTTTGAGTCTAGTATGTCTACCCCTCTTTCGAGGCAGGGAAACGCGGCGCGGCAGAGTTGCGCTCACCAATCCTATTATACGAGTCTATCTATATGCCTGTCAACTGCTGAACCGAATTTTTACCTATTTTTCACCAAATTTACTAACTGGGAGACTCCACCCAGGTCAGGTTTAGACGAGGTACCTGGACCTTTTTCATTACTCATTGGTTCTTCATGGAGTGGTAAGGTTCCACTTCATACTGACGACGGCCAAGGGTTCGAATCTATTTTCGCCCGCAATCAATCATCCCTAAAGGGGTGGTTGATTCCCTCTCCCTACAGAGAATCTTTTTTCACGGACTGACAAGCCCACGCCTGCCTCGTAAGCAAATATTTCTTTCAGTAACAATAAAATAATACCATATGAAGATGCGGAAGAGATAGGCATTCCCTTTCCGCCTAAATACTTGCGTAACTACTTGGATGTAGCAGCATGGGTTGTTACTGTCCAACCCCAGCTGCGCATCGCGCGGAAATACTTATATCTCCTCCGGAGTAGACGGGTGATCATTTTCCTAGCAAGTGATTCCGGGTGCGAAAAGACAAATACAAGCTAGATAGGAGAATGTCAGGATCAATTACCGAAGAAGATATAACTATTTCGTAAGTTTTCGTAAGTTGCGGAGACAGACTAGTTGGGACAGCAGAACCGGCTTCTAATAAAAATCATTCGAGAAAAAGAAGTTCGCGCCACAAGAAGATAAGTGAATCTAGAATAAAGTATTCCGTGTGATCCCGATAATGGGATCTATTAATATACCCGATAGGATTGATGCTAGTGCACGAATGATCATAGCTATTTCAATAGAACTTTTTGAAATTGAAATTGATGGAGAAACTAATGAATTTCGTGTAGAAGTTGTGGATGCATCGCTCCTCCCATTCTTCCCAGTGAACATTAATTTAATTATTTTAAGATAATAGTAGATAGAAATTACACTTGTGACGAGCGCTACCAGAACTGATGGGTACGAACCAGCTTTCCATCCATGCCAAAAGAGATAGAGTTTACCAAAAAAACCGGATGGTGGAGGGATACCCCCTAGGGATGGTGAACGTAAAACCGGAGAGAATGTTAGAACAGGATCCTTCATGTATAATCCCGCGTAATCCCTAATATTATCAGTTCCGGTTCGTAAACCGAATGAGGTGATACGAGCAAAAGTTCCCAGATTCATGAGTATATAAATAGACGTATAAGTTATCATACTTGCGTAACCGTTCTCCGGGTCTGCAGCAAGTACTCCAATCATAATATATCCAATTTGGCTTATAGAGGGATAAGCTAGCATACGTTTCATACTTATTTGAGTAATGGCAATTAGATTTCCTAATATCATGCTAGAAGTAGCTAATAATCCTACCACGATATGCCACTCATTAGAGAAATATGGAAAAGTTAGACCGAAGAGTCGCGTAAATAAAGCTGGAGCTGCTACTTTAGAGGTAACGGAGAAAAAAGCAACGACTGGTATAGGAGAGTCAGAGTCGAAAAGAAGATTTCCGATCTTTCCGCTCATTCAGAACCGTGCATGAAATTCTTACTTCACACGGCTCTTGGTTCATAAGAGATTCACAACTGATATTGCTCCCGGAACCTTCCTCGTGTATGTTTCAAACCCATTCTTCCTTGAAGAATTCATAATCATTCAATATGGGGACTAATTGTTAACTTCTCGGGGAATCCCTCATCATTTGTTTGGATTACCCACCAGCAGTTTCGTCTCGAATTCTTTCTTGCTTGTTTGCCCTTCTTCATTTTTCGCCGGAATCCTTTCAACAACTAAAACTACTTGTCGAGTTGGCAGGCACACGCCGGGCGGGAGAGACAAGTTGCGACTTTTTTCGTTCCTATTTGACACAGACTCACCAGTCATGTTAAAATTCCACCGGTTAGCATCCATGGCTGAGCGGTTAAAGCACCCAACTCATAATTGGCGAATTCACAGGTTCAACTCCTGTTGGATGCAAATAAGCAGTGAAGATATAGAAAGAAGCAGGTGACTCAAAAACCTACTTGTTTCACAAGTCGATTCAAAATTGGTAACGGGAAAAGACAAACTAGTAGACTATACAGGAGTCAGAAAAAAAATCAGAAAGAATTGAAGTGAAATAAATAAAGCGAGAAGGATACTACGGAGAAGTCGAAAAATCAATTGATTACCGAAAAGTCTATTCGTTTGTTGCAACGAAATCAATATACTTTTCATGTAGATTCGAAGTTGACCAAAACTGAAATGAAAAATTGGATTGAACAATTTTTCGACGTCAAAGTCGAGGGGATCAACAGTAGTCGAGTAAGAACTAGAAGAAAAACTAAATCGAGTTCGAATTCTACGAGTAAAAAAAAGATGATTACTAGACTTCAATCTAATTACTTTATTCCACTATTTCTAAACTAATACTTGGAAGAAGTTTGGAAGAAGTTTGTCTTTCTATCAAATATAAGATTACGCATAAACATAAAAGGGAATAATAAGTATGGCCATATGACTGTATGAGGCTTATACTCCAGGTACCCGGAACCGGGCTATTCTTCAATTTGGGGAAACGACGGAATCCAAGCCCCGCAAACAATTAACTTATCATAGAATATCTAGAAATGGTCGCAACAATGCGGGAATCATAACCTGTAGACATAGGGGGGGCGGACACAAGCGTCTACATCGTAAAATTGATTTTCGACGCGACAAGTTAAACGTTGCCGGAAGAGTAGCCAGTATTGAATACGACCCCAATCGCAATGCTTTTATTTGCTTAATCAACTACATAGATGGTGATAAGAGATACATTTTGCATCCACGGGGAGTAAGAGTCGGGGACATCGTAACATCCAGTCCTGACGCATCCATTTCAGTTGGAAATGCCCTACCTCTGAGTGCGGGTTGAATACTTGATTCGCGTATTTCGAAACTAATCGATCGGGCTGTAGGCTTGGCCTGGAAACCTCGCGCCACTTCGAACTTATTAAGTAATATGGAGTAAACCTGGTTGGGGTAACCAAATAGGGACAGCAGCGCGTGCTAAAGTCTGGAGCAATTCAACATATATCAATTTGCAAAGGTAAAATAATATGGAAACAGATAAATAATCTCAAAAATGTGATAACGAGAAAAGGGCGTCCTATTCTATGAAGACGTAGAAATTACGAATTCAAGACACTCGATTTGGCAGTCGGAGGCAAAATCGAAGCTGCAGAATAACAGAAAGAATAGATGCGTAGAACTGTAAGTACGTCGATGCTAAAGAGAAGAGGTTTCCTAAGTTATCCCGGACATTTACTAATGCTAACGCGAATCATCGAAGTCGACAATTCTGTTGCTAAATTCTTTTGAATTACTGGATTATTAAGAAAGAGCCAGATGCGGACAAAAAAGCCAAGGATGCACTATAGATGGCCCAAAAATTAATCGCTTCTTAGTAGGCACCAATTAAATTTGGTGATATCGAAACCTAGCAGTGGTGCCTCTCATATCCGGAAAGCTGTATGCTTCGAAAGAAGCTTGTACAGTTTGGGAAGGGGTCTTCCCCAATCGTTTCTTCCTTTTTAAGTATAAGTAAGAGGAGGGGGGGGGGGTCTACCTCGACCAGAATACCTTTAGGTACTATTATACATAATATAGAATTAAGATCTGGGAGAGGCGGATAATCGGTTAGAGCAGCCGGTGCAACGGCAAAAGTAGTTGCAAAGGAAGGGCAACTCGCTACATTAAGACTACCTTCCAACGAAATTCGTTTAATATCTCAAGATTGTTTAGCAAGTATAGGACGAGTCGGAAACATTGACATCAACAACGAGGGCTTGGGAAAAGCTGGGTCCAAGCGCTGGTTAGGTAGACGGCCCAAAGTGAGAGGTTCAGCTATGAATCCTGTAGACCATCCCCACGGAGGGGGAGAGGGCAGGACGTCGATTGGTAGAAAAGAGCCATCAACCCCCTGGGGGCATGTTGCGCTTGGACAAAGGAGTCGGAAAAATGGAAAATACAGCAACCCCCTCATACTTCGTCGACGTAAGGGTCATTGATAAATGGAAATATTAAGCGGGGGGTCAGTCGGCTATGGCACGTTCATCAAGAAAAGGTCCTTTCGTTGCTAATCATTTAATACGGGAAGTTGAAAATCTCAATATACGAAGAGAGAGAAAATTGGTTGTAACTTGGTCTCGCGCCTCTGCAGTCGTACCCATCATGATCGGTCACACCATTGCCGTGCATAATGGGCGGGAACACTTACCTATTTATGTAACCGATCGAATGGTGGGTCATAAATTGGGTGAATTTGTACCCACTCGAAATTTTAAGGGACATGCAAAAAATGATAAAGGATCTCGTCGATGATTGGGAAATCATATCTTATGAAAAACGAAAAAAAATTAGAAGTCGGGGCGCGAGCTCTGGGAAAAAACATTCGTGTGTCAGCTATCAAAATACGACGGATTCTCGATCGAATCCGGGGTTGTTCGTACGGAGAAGCACTTGTATTACCCGAATCTATGCCTTACAAAACATGTTATCTAGTGTCACAATTGATACTTTCTGCAGCGGCAAACGCCAATACCAATTTTGGATTAAATAAATCCGACTTGTTCATTAGTGAGGCCTGAGTTGAAAATTCCACATATTTGAGAAGGTTCCGCCCTCGAGCCCAAGGCCGAGGTTGCCCGATAAAGAAACCCGTTTGTAAAGTAACTGTTAAGTTAAACTCCAACAAAGTTGGAGAGATAGAAAGATAACTCCACATAGAATGTTTAATCATCGGAACGTGTTGAAATTTGAGGAAAGAAGGGAAGAAACTGCAAAAAAAAAAATACTAAGTAACAAATAATTTAATATTGAGTCGAGGGAAAATAGATACGGGACGAAAGATTCATCCACTCGGTTTTCGACTCGGTGTAAATTAGAAGCATTATTCCCACTGGTTCGCACAGAGAAAAGATTACCCAAAGTTTATCGAAGGGGATAGGCAGATACGCACCTCTATCGAGAGGTATATTGCGAAACATATGACAGATGCCACAAACTATGGCGGAGTTGGACATATTGAAATCCAACGGAAAACAGATCTAATTCGGGTTGATATACATACGGGATTTCCTGATTTACTTATTGAGGAACAAAACTTGGGGATTAGTCAAATGAAGGGCGATATCGAAAACATCTCAGGAATCGAGAGTCGGAAGCTACGAGTAGTACTAAGTAGCGTCAACCATCCATATGGGGAACCAAAAATCTTGGCGGAGCATGTTGCTTCACAATTAAAAAATAGAGTTCCTTTTCGCCGAACTATGAAAAAAGCTATCGAGTTGGTTGGAAGAACCGGCGATAGAGGTATCAAGATACAAATAGCTGGACGCCTTAACGGTAGCGAGATGGCTCGGGTTGAATGGGCTCGGGAAGGTAGAGTCCCCCTCCAAACCATTAAAGCTCGTATAGGATATTCATACCACCCGGCTCAGACGATTCATGGAGTTCTAGGCATAAAGACATGGACATTTCGGGGTACTGGGTGATCCCTACCCACTGAAAGAGAAACGATTTAACAAAATTTGACACAACTTGAGTTAGCTTCATCCTGCTCCAGTTTCAATCTTTTCATTTCAAATTCCAAAAGATCTTTGCTACGCTTAGTGTGCGACTCGTCCAAGCAACATCTCTTCAGCCATAGGGAAAAAAAAAAAACTAATTAACTGGGCAACGGACCGTCTGTTTCTGAGTACCAAAGAAATGAATGCCGGAGACATAGTGGGATTACCCCATCGCAGATGAAATTTCTCTCCATGGAAATTTTTTTTCATGGGCAAGCTGAAACAAATACCAATTTATGAGTAATTCAATAGGGGAAAGTCAAAATAGTTGAATTTTTCTCCCTCGAAATCGTATGGTTAACCGCTCAACCCCCGAAAAGCTGCGTAATGTAGCATCGATTTACAAAGTGTCAGTATCGAAGTAAAATAGAGCTTTGGGTCAATTGATGCTAGGAACATTGACTTGACAAGATTGAGATGGGGTGAAAAGCTCCGTCGCTGGGGGGGGGACCAAAGCGTATGCTCCAAGAGACTGAAACAACGAGGGGACTTCCGAATCTCATTCATTCAGTTAATTAATTTTGAGATTTGGCGGATGGGATGGCGAGAGAAGCCCATACTTCGACAGCAAAAAAGAGATTAGAAGATCGAGCTTATTCTCGCCCGTGGATTTAGTACCAAGTATTACTCGAAGTGCTACTCATAAATGAAATGAAAATCATAAGAAGAGAAGGGATAAAGCGACACAGAAATAATTAATAAGTTGACAAAATATGAGAAGTGGTATCATATTCATGAGGAGCCGGTTGGAGGTAGACTCCCACGTCCGGTTCTGTATCAGAGATTGGTAAATTCTGTCAATATCGACTGTAACCCCAGACGAACCAAATATCGTAAGCAACATAGAGGGAGATTGAAGGGAATAGCTAATCGCGGCAATGCCATCTCCTTCGGAAAATTTGCTCTCCAGGCCCTCGAACCTGCTTGGATTACTGCTAGGCAAATAGAGGCGGGAAGAAGGTCAATAACGCGCTATGCTCGTCGCGGTGGGAAGCTATGGATACGCATCTTTCCCGACAAACCCATTACGATGAGACCCGCAGAAACGCGTATGGGATCGGGCAAGGGATCTACGGAATACTGGGTATCCGCAATTAAACCAGGCCGAATAATCTATGAATTGAGTGGGGTATCGGAAGATATAGCCAAAGTTGCTATGGCAATGGCTGCTCACAAAATGCCCGTGCCTACTCGAGTAGTAACTACTCCCGAATTGTGACACTTGTTAGAGACGAAGGAATAGATAAACAAGTGACCCAAGGAGGAATATGGTGAAATGGTAGCGGTGGTAGCAGTAGTATGTCTGAGGCGTCACCCCAATTGTTAGTGAAGCGAATACACTTTATCAATTCAATCGGGTTGGATTGGTCGCAATGGCAGTGATTAACTCATTCCCCAATTTTTTTGGGTAGAATATAGCTCCTTTCACTCAAATGTAGTACAAATAAACCTATTATTTCTCTCGATTATCAAACGATTCAAACTCAAAGTTATTCAGATGTAGCAGACAACAGCGGAGCCCGCAAATTGATGTGTATTCGAGTGTTAGGAACCGGCAACCGCAGATACGCGGGTATGGGTGATACCATAATTGCTGTGGTCAAGGAAGCAGTACCCAATATGTCTCTAAAAAGATCAGAAGTGGTTAGGGCGGTGGTAGTATGTACCCGCAAAGGGATAAAACGATGTAACGGAATGATCGTTGGATTCGACGACAATGCGGCCGTTGCCATTAACCAGGAAGGAAATCCTAGGGGGACTAGGATCTTCGGTCCAGTAGCTAGGGAATTGAGAGATTACAATTTTACCAAAGTAGTTTCTTTAGCTCCCGAGGTGTTGTAAAAATTAATGATTGAATTAACTTAAAATCATCAATTTGACAAACTTTCAAACCGAATTTGGAAATTCGGTTTGAAAGTTTGTCAAATTTCTCTAAATATACCGAATACGCAAAATTAAATTAGATGAAACGTAGGAATAAGGGAGGTTAGGAATCATTCTAGTATTGGTAACTACAAAAACTATTTATCGATATTTTACGGCTAACGATGCTATCTCCACCGCACTTACTACCATAAGAAATGGCAACACCAGAAGGAAAGCTATGATCAGAATACCTGCCACTAAAATGACTGAACGCATCGTAGAAATTTCGGTGGAAGAAGGTTTCGTAAAAAATGCTGTAAAGCACAAAGATAATGGGAAAGAGTTTCCGGATGTGAGCTTGAGATATCTCGGTAAGAAGAAAGACCCCCACATCGCAGTTATCAGACGTATTAGCAAGCCTGGATTGAGAGTTTATTCTGATCGCCGGCAAATTCCCAAAATATTGGGCGGTATGGGAATTGCAATTTCATCGACATCGCATGGACTTATTACAGATCGGGAGGCTCGACACAAAAAAATCGGGGGGGAGATTTTGCGCCACATTTGGTAATTCGGAAACTTCTTCTCGACGGAAAAGAAGTTGTTTTCAAAATGACTACGTTACAAATAAACTATTAGCAACATCGACTGAATTAGCAATTTATCAAAGAAATCTATAGAATTAGGGGGTCTATTTAGCTCGAATGATGAAGAAGCAGAATCTTATCGACATAGAGGGTACAGTTACGGAATCGCTTCCCAATGCCATGTCTTGAGCGTGTTTGGATAATGGATGTCAAGTCTTGACTCACATATCGGGAAAGATCTGACGGAGTTACATAAGAATATTACCAGGAGATAGGGTAAAAGCTGAATCAAGTCCCTATGATCTTACCAAGGGGTGTATCATTTATCGACTTCGAAGTAGACAGATAAATAGCAATCAGTAGATTTTGGTGTCGGTGGCGTCATCTAGTAATTATCTGCTTGTTCAACTTTGTGTTTCAATTCGTAGAAGGGAGTAATGTATCTCGAATCTATCAATAGATTTATCCAACTAATTTAAGGTTGTAGCTACGAAAATTCGTGCCTCTATTCGCAAAATATGTGAGAAGTGTCGATTGATTCGTAGACGTGGACGAATCATCGTAATTTGTTGCAACCCGAAGCATAAGCAGAGGCAGGGATAGTCAAAATAGTTAGACGTGAAACTAATTAACAATTACTAATAGCCTTCGAATAAGAAGAATCAATTAACTATGTTAGCTAACTCAAAAAAAATTCGTTCACGAAAGGTAAAGCGCGGAGTACAGAAGGGGGTTATTCACATCCAAGCAAGTTTCAATAATACCGTTACTACTGTCACGGACGTTCGGGGATAGGTGGCTCCTCGGTGTTCCGCTGGTGCCTGCGGCTTTAAGGGTACACGCAAAAGTACACCATTTGCCGCCCAAGCTGCAGCGGAAAATGCTATCCGTGCTTCAATGGATCGGGGTATGAAGCAAGCAGAAGTTACGATGAGCGGACCCGGCCCGGGAAGAGACACCGCCTTGCGGGCCATTCGACGAAGCGGCGTAATCCTCAGCTTCGTACGTGATGTGACCCCCATGCCATATAATGGGTGTCGACCCCCCCGAAAAAGACGTGTCTAATTAGTAGTTATATAAAAACTAAAGGGGGATTTTCTTATGCTTACGTGTGAGAAGTCGATTTCTACCCAGGCTATTCAATTGAAATGCGTTGAATCTAAAATAGAAAATAGGCGTCTCCATTACGGTCGTTTCGTTGTATCTCCCTTCAAGAGGGGCCAAGCTAGTACTGTGGGAATTGCCATGCGTAGAGCATCACCAGAAGAGGTTCGAGGGACGAGCATAACGTGTGCAAGGTTTAACGGAGTTGTACACGAGTATTCCACAATAAGGGGTATTAAAGAAACAATACATGACGTTTCAGTTAATCTAAAGGAAGTTGCACCTAAGAGCGATTCCAATGATGTTAAAGAAGCAATTTTATCCGTAACTGGTCCCAAAGAAGTAACTGTGGGTGATATATCATTTCCACCCTCTGTCGAAGCAGTTGACGATTTGCAACATATAGTTACTATCACTCAACCAATATCTGTAAATATTGAATTAAAAATTGAAAAAGATTGTGGGTACCGCATAGAAAAATTAGATGCATATAAAAAGGGAGAATTTCCCGTTGATGCTGTATTTATGCCTGTTCGAAACGTAAATTATAGCGTACACCTATTTGGAAATGGTAAAGCGACGCGAGAAATATTACTCACCGAAATATGGACTAATGGTAGTCCGACCCCAGACGAGGCAATTAGCGAGGCTTCTGAAAAACTAATAGACCTATCAAGTCCCTTTTTGCACGTGAAACGTGAAGACGTCTCCTGTTTAGGAGGTGATAGAAGTTTCTCCGCCTCAATGAAGTTATCTTCACAACTTCATGACGTGAATGAATTAGGGAAAAAGCTATCCGAAGATACGTTTATTGACCAACTAAAATTACCTGCCAGAGCCTTCAATTGTCTCAAAAAGGCAGAGATACACACCATCGCCGATTTGCTTAATTACAGCCGAGAAGATTTATCAAAAATAAAGAGTTTTGGACAAAAATCTGTAAATCAGGTGTCAAAAGCTTTATGGGAGCATTTCGCCATAGAATTACCCAAAAATGAGGTGCATGTTAATTAGTCGGAACAAGCGGCAGCATCCAATTTGTATCATCTTCTAGACAAGCGATCTCATCTCTTGTGTGTTACACTTCGAGTTTCAAAAGTTTTGGAGGGGAAATAGGAGTTAACCAAAATTGGTAAATTAAATTTTGATTCCTAATTATTTTTGCGTAAGCAAATAGAAATCAATTATCTAAAGAACTCGATATTTCTGATTGAAAATTGAATAAGTCTGGGGAAGTCTTGTCCCGGCCCGGGGGCTGACAATTGTTCCCTAGACTAAATTCAAATATTTTTCAGGTTAATGGGAGGTATAAAAAGGCTAGAAAAGCCCCGAAGTTAGAGATCCCTCTATGGGTAAGGTTGCTCCAATACCTGACCAAGTAGCGACTGCGGTGCCAATTGCGAGGACTGTTGTGGCTACTGGGCGCCGAAACGGATTCTGAAATTTATTGACATTTTCGGGAAAAGGAACGGTCAGCAAACCTGCGGGTACTGACGCCATTGAAAGAACACCTAATAGTTTATTGGGCACTGTGCGAAGTATTTGAAACACGGGATAAAAATACCACTCAGGTAATATCTCCAAAGGAGTTGCAAAGGGATTTGCTGGTTCACCAATCATTGATGGTTCTAAAACAGCCAAACCCACGGTACATGCGATGGTTCCCAATATTACGACAGGAGATATATATGAAAGATCATTGGGCCAAGCGGGTTCCCCGTAGTAGTTATGTCCCATACCTTTAGCTAATTTTGCTCTCGAAACAGGATCGTTCAGGTCAGGTTTTTTTGTTATTGGGGTGGACTTCTCATTCCCCCACAAGAATCGAACGTGAGAATTTCTCCTCATACGGCTCGAGCAAATGTGAAATTATCTCATCCCGCAATGGTTAGGTTGGCAAATAGGAGGGGGACGAGCACGCGAAAGAGTTATTCTGCAACATGGCTTCTGATCCGAATCAGCTCAATAACGGAATAAGGCTTCACGGGTTATCTCGTATCCCATACGCACGTGTCGTGTCGTTGCAAGTTTATGCAAGACAAGATACTTCTGAATTGAGGTATAGGATCTTAACTTGTTACAACGTTGGCTATATATATCTTTAGATCGTTTCTTTACCCCAACGGCTACTCTTGCAAACAATTAGCGCTTGATGCGAAAGAAATGTATACATCGTATCAAAAACCGTATGTTCAAAAGCTTCACACAATCCCAATTAGATATATAGGGTTTCACGAGGCCTTTCAAAATTTATGGATCGATCATGGAAAACATTCTCCAAACAACTTTAGTCTTAGCTCGAAAGATTTATATCCAGGTTTCGAATCTTAGTCCCAAAGAAAGGTCGGAAGAGAGACACATCTTTGGCTGCAGCAGTATCCAACTCGACGTCTGCATAGCCTAAACGTTTCGAGACAAGTCACACACTCCCGTAATCCAAATTTTTTCCTTTCACACTTCGATTATTTCGTCTCAATAGTCTGAGATGACAACTAAATCCGCTGGAGAACTTATTATTCGGTTCATTAATAAGTAGCAGCGGCGACAGAACGACAACCCCTTGAAAAAGTTAGAGGTGAGATTCTCTGCCGATGTAGCGATATATATTTCTCACCCCCGATTCATGGATGAATCGTGAGGGACCCGGAATGCCTTGTTTACGGATCATTAGGAAATGCATCAGCATAAAAACAGCAGTAAGAAGTGGCAACACGAAAGTGTGTAAACTGTAGAAACGGGTTAACGTTGATTGGCCGACACTAGCACTTCCCCGTAATAACTCTACTAATGAAGATCCTATTAGGGGAATAGCTTCGGGTACACCGGTTACAATTTTGACAGCCCAGTAACCGATTTGATCCCAGGGTAGGGAATATCCAGTTACACCGAAAGAGACGGTTAATACAGCTAGAATCACCCCAGTAACCCAAGTCAATTCGCGAGGTTTCTTGAATCCCCCCGTGAGATAAACCCGAAATACATGCAGAATCATCATTAATACCATCATACTTGCTGACCACCGATGAACAGACCGAATCAGCCAACCAAAATTAACTTCAGTCATTGTATATTGAACTGAAGAAAAAGCTTCTGTAACAGTCGGACGATAATAAGAAGTCATGGCAAAACCGGTGGCTACTTGCACCAAAAAGCAAGTCAGCGTGATTCCCCCCAAGCAATAAAATATGTTCACATGTGGAGGGACATATTTACTAGTAATATCGTCAGCAATTGCCTGAATTTCCAGGCGCTCCTCAAACCAATCATATACCTTAGTGAGATAGGTAAGCCTTTTCAACTCCCTCTTCGTAAACTGTGCATGAGACTTTTTCCTCACACAGCTTAAGCAAAGCCATTTTAGTGCTGCCCATTCCATTAACTGCTAGTAGTTACTCGGGTGAAGAAGTAGGAAAACGTGGCAGATTCCCAACATCTATTACCAATTGATGGGGGGAGGGGCTGCTCATTCCCGTTCCCGGAAAACTTGGAGATCCATTTCACTTCGATCTCATGTTAGCTTTTCTTTTCGAATCAAAACCCAATAGTTTTAGCGTCTTGGGAAATCTCTTAATCTTATCGACGTACCCCCCCCCCCCCCGRTTTTTTTTTTTGGGGGGAGGGGTAGATAAATGAATAGAGGTTATCTCGTTCCGATCTGANTTTTTTTTTTTTTTGCATTAACGGAACCTTAGATTTTTACTACATTTCGATAACTTTTTTTCTAGGTAGGAAGCCGCAACGGGCGACGACTCCTCCATCACCTCGAATCGAAACAACCCCTACGCGGCTCTTCCTTTCTCTACCTACAAACTTTAGTAACCAACCAGAAGTGAAACCTACCGCATTGGTTATTTCTTGATAAAGTATCGAGTTGGTAATGTCAAGTAACAATTTTGTTACGAAATTTAAGTGGTAAATTGATGCAAATTAATCATAGTTTGAACTTTGTATTAAATATTAAATTCTCGCGTTTCGGGTGCTAATAACTCGACTGCTACCTGGCGAGATACCAATAATCTAATAGAATGAAATCCATTTAAATTAACTAGAAGATTATTTATTTGTCGAACCAGATTAATTACTGCGAATCACACACCCATATTATTGTTTTGTAGAAACATTGAAAGTTCGCGCGATTTAACTCCCATTCTGAGTTTTGGTGAAGTATCCATTTCTTAACTCCCAGCTATTGCCGTTAGTTACGTGAACGGGGTTCGGGACTTCCTTACCAACTAATTGGAATACCATCCAATAAAACGGATGAGTTATAAATTTCCAGAATGGTAACTGGGAATACTGCAAATAGAGCCATGAAAAATCCCATGAGGGGGGTAGTCCCCCATCCGGGGGCAACCTTTCCATATTCTGAGTTAAGCGGTTTCAAAACCGTTCCCAATAAACTTATTTTGGGTTTACCCCTAGGGGTGTCATTAATAACTTTCGTAGCCATAGAGTCTGCTCAATTGATTGAAACATATTGACTTTGTATACTATTATAGCAGGTAGAGTAGGAACTAATATCTTTCTGGATTACATGGCAATGGAAACCGCAACTTTGGTCGCTATCTCTATCTCCCGTTCACTCGTTAGCTTCACCGGTTACGCTTTGTATACCGCCTCCGGTCAACCTGCCAAGGAGCTCAGAGACCCCTTCGAGGAACACGAAAATTAGTCGGACTGGTAGACCTTCCCTCGCAAAATTGAAAGGGAAGGTCTCTAATCAACTTAATTTTGCCTATAATCATGATTTTGTTGATGTAACACAATCTGTTTCTTTGGTGAGAGAAGAATCGGGGAGAGCTCTCTATTTACCCCTACTAGGTACTTTGGGGGGCTCCCGGAAGAAGATGGCAAAAAATATTATACCTAAAGTTGCTACCAGCAAAAATGTGTAAACCAGTGCTTCCATATATTCGGCCGTAATAGTGGTATCTTAAGAATATCTTTCATACTAATTTTGGTAGGGGAGACTTCTAGCTCCTTCAAGTCTCTTTCGCTTGACTTCGAAGTATTCAAGACTATTAAATTGTCAATTTATTAAATTAATAAATTTTGGCAAGGTAGTTATTTATCACTTTAAAATTCGGTCAATTTTTGTAACTAACCCAAGGGGGGGGGGGATTAATTCAACAGGGTAGATGGGATAAAATTTTTCAAACAACTTGTCTCTTAGTACTTGGATCGCCCAACTTTTGAAATGCCCCGAATTCAACTTGAGCATCCAAATCGGGATCGATACCAGCGAAAACATCCCTGAACAAGGTTCTTGCACCATGCCAAATGTGACCGAAGAAGAAAATGAGAGCAAACGTGGCGTGGCCGAAAGTGAACCAACCCCGCGGGCTACTTCTAAAAACACCATCTGATTTTAAAGTGGCACGGTCAAACTCGAAGATCTCGCCTAATTGGGCGCGCCTGGCATATTTCTTTACTGTGGCGGGATCACTGAAACTAGCACCATCTAGTTCACCACCGAAAAATTCTACGGTTACGCCGACTTGCTCGACGCTGTATTTGGATTCTGCTCGTCGAAATGGTACGTCAGCTCTCACGACACCCTCGCCGTCTACCAAGACTACGGGAAATGTTTCGAAAAAAGTTGGCATACGGCGTACAAAAAGTTCGCGGCCTTCCCTATCTTTGAAAACGGCATGGCCTAACCAGCCAACGGCTATCCCGTCGCCATTGTCCATTGCACCTGCTCTAAACAATCCCCCCTTGGCGGGGTTATTACCAATATAGTCGTAAAAAGCTAGTTTTTCCGGAATCTTCGACCAAGCTTGGGATAGACTTAGATTTTCGGCTTCACCTGATCGTATTCGTTTCTCTATTTCTTGTTGAAAATACCCCTGATCCCACTGATAACGAGTGGGGCCAAACAATTCGACCGGGGTAGCGGCGGAACCATACCACATGGTTCCGGAAACCACAAAAGCGGCGAAAAAGACGGCAGCGATACTGCTAGACAACACGGTTTCGACATTTCCCATACGTAGAGCTTTGTATAACCGTTGGGGGGGACGAACACTTAGGTGAAACAAACCCGCTAGTATACCTAAAACTCCCGCTGCTATGTGGTGCGAGGCTATTCCGCCTGGTACAAAAGGATCGAAACCTTCAGCTCCCCAAGATGGATCTATGGGTTCCACTTTTCCGGTTAATCCGTAAGGATCTGATATCCAAATACCGGGGCCAAACAAACCTGTTACATGAAACGCTCCAAACGCGAAGCAAAGTACTCCCGAGAGAAATAGGTGGATTCCAAATATTTTTGGTAAATCCAAGGATGGTTTTCCTGTGCGATCGTCGCGAAATAGATCCAGGTCCCAGTATACCCAGTGCCAGATGGCGGCTAGAAACAACAAACCGGATAGTATGATATGAGCCGCGGCTACTCCTTCGTAACTCCATATACCTGCGTCAGTTGCGGCGTCTCCAGTGATGCTCCAGCCTCCCCACGACTTTGTTATTCCAATGCGAGTCATAAATGGGATGACGAACATACCCTGCCTCCACATGGGATCGAGAACGGGATCCGATGGGTCAAAAACAGCTAATTCATATGAAGCCATTGAACCCGCCCAGCCAGAGACCAAAGCAGTATGCATCAAATGCACGGAAATGAGACGACCAGGATCGTTTAATACAACGGTATGAACGCGATACCAAGGCAAACCCATGAGAAACCCCTTTCTTGGATATTGGAGATAAGTGACTACTACGTAACTTTCTTGCAATATAGGCTTGCGTTATAAATTTTGAAGAGACAAAATAGAAAGTATTGTACGGGATATACAAATTAATATCTTAGTTCGTTATTAGGTTGGAGGCATTCCTTCTTCCCTGCTTTGTTTCACCTATTTGTTTGGTTCGTACAAAATACGTAGTAATGTGAAGCGAAATAAGCCACTAATTTATCTTTCAGAACCAGATAAGGGCATAGATATTTTAGCATTGACGTGCTTTATATAACAATGTAGAGATTGGTCCCATCAAAGGCTGTTAATATCTGCAAAAGGGATACGATTTTGTTAACCCATGTCACTTTTATCAAACATGTTATAATAGTAGGATGAAAGCTCCTCTCAATTTGGCTTCTGCGTCCCCAATTTGGAGGTAGTTACAACATTTCTAGGTAGTTTTTATATGCCAATTGGTGTTCCAAAGGTGCCCTTTCGTCTTCCTGGGGAAGAGGATGCGGCTTGGGTTGACGTATAGCGCGACTCGTCAGGTGCGTCGAGCCAGGTGGAACCCGCTTCCGCCATCTCCTATCCGATTGACTTGTCTCCATCTCGCTTGAAATTGACTAATCTATCAGTGGTCAAATGCGCGAGTAAAATCTGTCGATAGATTTAGCAGTCACTAGAATCCACGGTTAGTTGAAATAAACAGATTGCTTGGGCCCCGGTTACTCAATCCCAGATGTCGATCGTAGACGAAACGACTACGAAATGGAAACAAGAACGAAAAAAGGATTAAATAGATTTCCCTTTCGAATATATCAAATAAAATGTGGGAGTAACTGCAGGGGAAGTAAAACTATTTGTCCCATATGTGCAGATAGTGGTCGGAACCCCACAACCTCCGGGGTAGGAGATGAACCTAAAGACTCGTCACATAAGAAGGACTCAACCACAGACAGAAATGTACCGGTGCAAGAGGAATAAAGTTAACACATTGGGGTTAATTCACCGATCACCAGTTACAAAAAGGTTCACCATGTGCGAAAGCTGGGCTAGACAAACTTGAACCAAAAATGCTAATACGGGCAGGATAAACAAAAATAGGGAAAGAGAAAGAAAGAAGGAAGAATCTTCCCCTACAATCGTTGACCTAAAAGCTATCAGAGCCGTATGTATCTAACGATACCTATACGGTTCCAGAGGGGGGGGCGACAGAGTAGGAGTCGCGGAAACCTATCCCAATCAACCGGCTTTATCGGGAGAGACTTCTCTTTTTAGGTCAACAAGTTGATGACGAAATTGCCAATCAACTTATCGGTATCATGATGTATCTAAATGGGGAAGATCAAGCTAAAGATATGTACTCGTATGTAAATTCACCCGGTGGGGCGGTATTAGCTGGAACATCTACTTATGATGCGATGCAATTTGTCGTACCAGATGTACATACCATTTGCATGGGATTAGCTGCTTCGATGGGATCTTCCATTTTGGCTGGAGGGGAAATTACCAGACGTATAGCACTACCCCACGCTCGGCGCCAATGATTTGTACGGATTGAAACTCTGCCTTCGCCTAGTTAAGGTAACAGTAGCATGGCAACTATTACTTGGCGACTCCTCCTACACACATCCAACTATGAAATAGTGAAACGCCGAGGAGGTGAATTGAATCGAAATGAATTTTTCGACTTGTAGTGGATTCATTCTGGATCGAATTCGATATATCTTAGCGTCATAAATTGTAGAAAGTGTCAAATCTACGTAATTTCTTAAACCTTAAGTTTTTAAACAATTTGGCAATGTCGATTCCGTTATCCATCGGGGGTATATATAGCAAACTTTGGGATTTGCTGGCGCGAGACAGCGACAGAACCATCATAATACGGTTGAAAGAAAGGATGGTGTGGCATTGCAATCCTCTTTTCATAGCATTGCAAGAGTAAGGGGTTGGGAGCGAAGTAAATATGTTTCTTGAAACAAAGAGTTAATGTCTAAATGCTAAATTGAGCAGACTTTGTCGGCCCATCAGAAGTATAGCCGTATGCAAAAGAATTTGCTTGTACGGTTAAGCTTAATCGAAGTCATCTAATTAGGGTAATGATTCATCAACCCGCTAGTTCGTATTATGATGGACAGGCAGGGGAATGCGTTATGGAAGCAGAAGAAGCATCAAAACTCCGCGATTGCATAACCAAAGTCTATGCTCAAAGAACTGGTAAACCCCTATGGATAATTTCCGAAGACATGGAGAGAGATGTTTCTCCGTCAGCGGAAGAAGCTCAGGATTACGGCGTTGCGGACCCTGTAGCGTTAGAAAATGCGCTAATTTGAAGATTCGATGAGTAGAAAGTAACTGAGACTTACGAAGAAGAAATCAAATTTATCTGATTCGATTATCTTTTATTTTTCTCTTGTAGTTTCACACCTATTTGTCCAGCCAGTTACTATCCCGTCCACTTAAAGAAGCGAATCTTCAAATTTTCTTCCCGTACTTCATACAAAATAAGATTCTAAATATCGATTGTTAGATGTCGAGGTATAGCAAGTTTTCCCAAATGGTTGAGAATATTTCGAACCGAATAAATTCTCTGCGTCGTTGAACGTGCCAACAAATCAACAACTAATTAGAAAAGCGAGACAACGGTTAGGAAGTGGCACAAAATCCCCCGCTCTTCGGGGATGCCCTCAACGTAGAGGGGTTTGTACCAGGGTGTATGTGTGACTCGTTCGGATCGGTAACCTAAGACATTGGGGGGGTTTGACATCGCAAAATAATCCTTCAATTGAAGTGGGGATAAATCCATAATCCATCTGTTTCGATAAGAAATAGGAATTCGTGGTTAAAGTCGGTGCAAATCCGATCATTTTGATTTGGGACGATAAGAAACCATCGATGATTATAAAGTTGAGTTATTAAGCGAAGCCGAGAGAGTGATATAAGCTTCTACATCTATTTCGCCAATCCCATTGCGATGGCAATAATCACGGGTCAGCTGTTCCGCCAATCTCCAGCGTGAAATACCGTTACTATACATATGATTTCTGTTCTCGAAAAGAAAAAGAAAAAAGAGATGGAAGCGCGAAAGTCCAGATTAATGGACCGAGTTAAATATTGGGGATCATGCGACCCGCCGACAGCAATTTTGTTTCCCTTATCTTCGAAAAAACCTAGGCTCCGGTATATAGGAGGGACCCAGCTGCCATAAAAAGTTGACCACGGAAACATCGGAATCTGTGGCATCCCCGGTACAACGTATCACTTATTGACGGATAAACAATTGTGGGTGAAATTTCAACCTGTACCGGAATAGTTACGGGAGGGAAGGTCGGAGTAGCAAAAGCCACCGGAATCTTCATTTATCACATCAGATAAGAAAAAGCAACAATTTGCTACAACCGACAAATAGTTGTGAAGCAGAACAACCCCCTAAAAATCGAAATGTGCAATATGTCACCTCATACGGCATACTGGAAGTGGAAATCTATCTTCACTATCTTCATCTCCTAGGGGGGGGGGGGGTACACTTCGGTGTGACGCAGCGTATCTATTTCTAAAAATTGATAGTTTTAAATAGGAGATATTGAGATGAAACTATTTGAGAGGGTAGCAGGGCCCAGGAATAAATGGATTTCTCAGACAAAATAGACTTTTTTGTGAGGATATACGTAAAATGACCAGAGTGAAACGAGGATCCATAGCTCGGAGATATCGCAGAGGCATTCTCGATTTTGTATCCGGGTTTCGGGGGGCTCATTCAAGATTATTTAGAGCAGCGAACCAGCAAGAAAAAAGGGCATTAGCTTGCGCTTATGTAGATAGAAACAACCGTAAGAGAAAATTCCGTCGTCTGTGGATCGCTCGGATTAATGCAGCAGCGCGGAAAAATGGAATTACGTACAGTTCGACGATTCACAATTTGTTTGAGAATCAAGTTTTTCTGAATCGCAAGACACTCGCGCAAGTAGCTACCCTAGACGCTTACTGTTCTTCCAGACTCATAAGAACAATTAGTGGTGAAAAAGATTGACATGCGACGGTAAGTAAGCCTCTCCGGATTAAACGGAGAGGTCAGAGATGAAATGAAGAGCAAATTAACTCGCGGATCTATCACAGAAAGGAAGAAAAGATCAAATAAAAACGTATGGACAGACTACCCCCTGGATATCAGTTTGATTCAATTTTGCAGAATATTTCTAGCTGCCGAGTCAAGAACTTTCCCAGAATTCAATTTTATAGAATTCTTTAATTTTCGTTACTTGAGAAGGGTAGCAGAGCCAAAATACGGGCTCTCTTTACACCGATAGCTACCGAACGCTGCTGTTTGGAGGTTAATCTATTCACCCGCCTCGATAGAATTTTTCCCTGCTCACTGACGAATCGACGAAGTAGACTCGTATTTTTGTAATCAATAGTTTCATCGGAGCGAATAGACGGGAAACGTTTACGGAGAGATCGTTTAAATTTATTCGTGATATTTTTTTGTGACTACCGATACATATCAATATTTACTACTTACAAATTAATCAGAAATATCCTTCATTTATTTATTTCCTTAGTTCTTTATGATAAGTATGTTTGTGGCAATAAGCACGAAATTTCTTCAATTCCAACCGAATAGGTGTGTTACGGCGACTCTTACGTGTAGTGTATCGAGAAATACCCGTGGATTTGTCGCCAGCATCTTTGCGGGTACAGATTGTACATGTTAACCCAATGGTCACCCTTGCATCTTTGCTTTTGGTCATAAAATTAGTTGCATCATAATAATGGGATAAGTTTCCCTTCTCCAAGAAAAGGGTCGCAAGTAGATCCAAATGTGTTTGAACGGATTACTTGCGAAGTTTCAACGGTAAGGTTTGGATGTTAGCCACCCCGATCAATAACTCGGTTACGTGCTAGTCCTTTCGTGAGATTGAAAATTATCCTTTTTGCTTCGCTTCGTATGATCCCTATGTAATTGGATTAATAAAAAAAGGGAAATAATAAAGCGTCTGGAAAGAAGCGATTAATTTCTATTAAGGAACCAGCCAATAAGCCGAACCATATTGCAGCTACAACAGGGGCCGTGGAAAGGTATATCTTCACATGTTGCATCGAAAGTCCTCCTTCTCTTTAAGATTTTTTTTTCTTTCCCATATCTCTTAGTCTTTATCCCTCTCCTACTTTTTTATCTTACTTTCTTTTAAAGAACCGATTATTTTAAACTACTAAGTCAATTTTTTTTTTTTTTGGGGGGGGGGAGAAACTGATAAACTCGGAGTGCTAAATTTTGGAAGTACTAACACCGGCAATAGCTACGAAAAATGAAGAGAAAGAAGAGGAAGAATCGAACCGATATTAGGGTGTACTTATCCGTAAAAAAAAAAAAAAAGAGGTGAATTTTCCTTTTATTAGTAGCCGGTATCTACAACTATCGGTTATAATAAATTCAATCCAAAAAATATTGGATCGATGATACCAATTACAAATCGAGATTAGTAGGGATGTAACGCAGCTCGGTAGCGTGTTTGTTTTGGGTACAAAATGTCGCAGGTTCAAGTCCCGTCATCCCTATTTTTGATCCAAGCGCCCAGGTGGTGGGAATCGTTGTCTCGATGAATCGATTTCTGTCTCTTTTCTTTCATAAGGAAAAGAGATTTCCTACTTTTGCTTCCTCCTCGCGGAGTGGGGAGGAAAGCTGACCCATCTTTATTTTTAAATGTAAAAATTTCTACGAAAAGGGAGGCGCCTTTAGTTCAGTCCGGTAGAACGCGGGTCTCCAAAACCCGATGTCGTAGGTTCGAATCCTACAGGGCGTGTCTACTACTGTCTACCCCAGGATTTTTTACTAGAAGCAATACGTGTCGAATATGAAACTAAATACCGGAGACGGTAAATCGGCTTTCAACGAAGCATCCCCAAACATTTCCAAAGAAATATTTTTAAATAGTTTTTGTTTTACCGACACCTTCACCTTCTTTGAAATGCCACACTTAGTTGATTCTACCGAATATCCAATTGATCGCCGCGTCTATATTGTGGGTATGCGGTTACAAATAATCCAGCTAGGGTTATTGGAATCAAACCCGACACAATTCCTGATAGTGATGCTTCAACCATTCTAGTTTTTAAATATCTAATTTAAATACTTACCAAAGTTGATTTTCGCGTCAACCAAATAGTATTTGGTAAGTGCAACGAATTAGTAGGTGCTCCAGTGAGGACCCCTCTCTTGCCCCCCCCCCCCTATATCTAGGTTCTATATGATAAAACTAAGTCACAGAATCTGAATTTTGTTCAATCCAATAAATGAAGCTAAAGTGAAGGTTAATACAGACATCAAAGAGGCAAAATAGCTTAGTAAAGTAATCATAAATTTGAATACCAAATAATTTGGTAGATGGGTTAGTATACGAGATTTCCTCGAGTAGTTTATCACCCGAAATTACTGAATCAAAGTTGTTTACCCAAATTTGATTTGCTGAGTCAAGGTTGGGTAGTAACTCCTATTAGGTGATCCAAACCTGTCGGTTTAGTTTATTTGGTACAACTAAGTATCATTTATCTAATTACTGAGGTAGGCAACTGCATAATAAGTACCTATAGGTTGTTAATTAATCGATTAAGAATTGCCGAAAAAGTTTTCTCTTTCCCGATAACTACCCCCAATCTTTCCGGCATGGCTATCCTTTCAGCCAAAATCTAATATGCGTAGACCTAGTTGGAATAAGTAACTGTCCAGACACGCCGAAATACGAAGGCGTGCTATAAAACGGAGCAATGGGGGAAATAAGACCCCCGTGCCTACGATCCGCCGCATGGGTCCGGGGCTGCTGAAGCTTTTCTAGTCGGTTCGGTCTAGGTGCAAGCAACCATTACCGGAAATTTCAAAAGTATCGGAGACCTCACTCACCTCTTTTTTTTTTTTGGGGGGGGGTGAGTAACCTTGCCGCATAAAAGGTGGGGTAGCTATACTGAACCAGTATATTTCGGATATACCCTGGGTATATAAGTGACAACCTAATTTGGTTCAGGTCCCGTTCGAGAAGGTTTATCGGTAGATTCCGCATTTTCTACCCCCTTTTTTTATTCGGGAAGCAATCCCTTTTAGTATTACAAGATAGATATAGATAAATACGGAGCTGAACATGTCTGGGAATACAGGAGAACGCCCCTTCGCCGACATAATTACTAGTATTCGATACTGGGTCATACACAGCATTACTATACCCTCCCCGTTTATTGCAGGCTGGCTGTTTGTCAGTACAGGTTTAGCTTACGATGTTTTTGGAAGTCCCCGCCCAAACGAATATTTTTCAGAGAGCCGACAAGAAGTTCCCCTAGTAACTGGCCGCTTCGATTCGCTGGAACAGGTCGACGCATTCACCAAATTCTTTTAGGAGAAACCGATACCAATGGCTTTAGATAAAACTTATCCAATTTTCACTGTTAGATGGTTAGCCGTTCACGGATTAGCTGTACCTACAGTTTCTTTCTTGGGGTCCATATCAGCTATGCAATTCATTCAAAGATAGTTTTTAGTGAGCTTCGAACCTACGACACAACCGAATCCGAATAAACAGAGTGTAGAATCGAATCGTACAAGCCTTTATCGGGGATTATTACTGATTTTCGTACTTGCCGTTCCTTTTTCTAATTACTTCTTTAATTAGAAGCTAGAAAGAATTGTCCGAAAGAGATTAAAATCTTAATTATTTGTGACTGTTCATGTTTAGAGTCGGGACCAGATGATGAAGCCAAAAAAGTTGGGGGTAAGGAGGTAGCGCAGATGACAAATACCACTGGAAGGATTCCCCCATGGTTGGTAGGTACTGTAGTCGGTACACTTGTGATAGGTTTGTTAGGCATATTCCCTTATGGAGCTTACTCGGGGTTGGGGTCGTCTCTTCGATAATGACTGCCGTCTGATCGAGAAAATTTTGTCGAATTCTACAAGCGAATTCTTCGTTTCTTTCCTCCTTCTATCTATTTATTAAGAGGAGTAGAAAAATTCAATTCGATATATCTCCATTTAGTTAGCTATAGACTAGTTCTACGATGCATTTTTCAACTAAATGGGTCGATCGATTCTTCAGATAGAAAAGAATCGATCGAGGCTAAAAATGAGAACTGGTGTGAATAATTACCTTGACTATTTCTAGTAGGATACAATTCTATCTATATCTATATATATACATATATATATAGATATAGATATATATACATATAGATATAGATATATATATATGTATATGTATATCTATATCTATGTATATGTATATATATAGATATATATCAAGTTGTTTCAGTCTGGGGGGGGGGGGGCTAGTTCGAAATACTCGGATCAATCAATCAATAGGTTGCCGGGATGGTTTTTAGTTCGACAAACTGGGGAGGTAACTTTTCTTTTTTTTTTTTTCAATCTTCATCTCGACCTAGTGGTAATCTTCCTAACTAGGCTTATTCGTTTATGGTCTACCTACTTACCCGCTATTACATCTTCGGTACGCCAGTTTAGAGTTAATCTTAATAGAGTCAAACTAAGAAACTGAGCGGTAAAAAAATTGAATCAATTGCGTCAGAGAAGACATGTAGGTTAAATTGGTGGTGCCAACGCCACTGACACCACCAACAAGAGCAACCAACACTTCACATGTGACTGTCAAACCATTGACTAGAAGGGAGAGACAAGTGGGAAAATTTCCCCCACACGCAATTATCAATCGAATTATCTATCCATTTCATGGATAATGAAAAGAAGGAGTAAGCAATCAGAAATTCATTTCTGCCAACTGCACTTTTTCAAATTGTTTTTTCTTAAGCACGAGAAAAATCTGTGCCAAGACAACCGATGCAAAAAAAGCTATGAGACTTCGAATACGCAACGGGTCCTGGAGTACGATTTCGATTTCTCCCTGACCAAATCCTCCAACATTGGGATTATTAGTCAGTGGCTGATCAGCTTTAACGAACTCACCTTCTGACACTATGAGTTCGAGACCGGGAGGGATAATATCAGTCGTTTCACGACTACCAGATGATTCTCCAATAGTTATTTCGTATCCACCCTTTCCTTCTTTGCGGACGATCCTATTTATCTTTCCTGTTACTGAAGCGGTATAGACCGTATTGTTGCTTCTGCTCCCATCTGGGTAGATTTGCCCCCTCCCCCTATTTCCTCCAACATAAATGGGATATTTGATAAAATGAGCTTCCCTGTTAGTACCAGGGTCTGGCGATAGAATTGGAAATGTAATTTCGCTGTATAATTTGCCCGGCACCGGTCCTACGACGATTACATTTTCTTCGCCGGGACGGTAACTTTGAAACGACAGCTTTCCTAACCTCCCCTTCATTTCGGCTGGAATGCGATTAGGGGGAGCCAATTCAAACCCCTCTGGTAAAATTAGGACAGCGCCGACATTCAATCCCCCCTTTTTTCCGTTTGCTAGTACTTATTTTATCTACGTATCATATGGAATCTTAACAACTGCTTCAAATACAGTATCGGGAAGAACGGATTGCGGGGCCTCAATATCCACAGGTTTCTTGGCTAGGTGGCAATTGGCGCATACGATACGCCCCGTAGCTTCTCGGGGATTCTCATAATTCTGTTGCGCAAGAATCGGATATGCATTTGATACAGATGGACAATTTAATTCACCGAAACTTATCGATATCGCAAGTGCAAGTGACGGAATCCAACGTGTTTTTATCCAGTTATTCGTAATTATTCTTTGCGTAGATTGATTATTAATCTCAAGTCTTTGTACAAACGGATTACTTGTTGACGCCGCTTGGTAGCAAATAATTTCTTCTTGTTCCAATTCTTTCCCATTTTATTCCATATTCGATCATTATTAGCAGATGGCGATCGAGAGGGGGGGTTGAAACTAACCCAAAAGAATGAACTGGCCTAGCCTGCCAAATCTAAATTTGGAAAAGTGGTTGTCACCCACTCATTGTATGATAAGTTGCTACAATCGAGGGAGATGTACGATTCAAGTGACGAAAAATCCAATATTTGGATACCGTATCTAAAATGACTGGAAAGGTTGAAACGAGGCGAGAAATTACATATTTATCTGGGATTAAGCCAAAATGTTCGAAGAGGGTGCCTATGACTATTTCCCAACCATGGGGCGAATGGAACCCTACACATAAATCAGTTAATGAAAGAATGGGAAACGCTTTCATCGTGTCATTCAAACTATAAAATGACTCCTGAATCCGGGAATTTGAAACTGCAAGTCTCTTTCGACCCGTTACAAACAATAAAGTTGGGATAGCAATACTAGTTACATCGGTTGCTAGCTGCAGCAGTAGCTGGATGTTGAGTTCGTCATACACTGCTGCCAACTGAGTAGTCTCGTCATATGCATCTGCATCAAAATTTTGCAACTGCGTATTTGCCAAGCATTCAGTCGCGTTATCTAACCGGAGCAATGCTTCTGCTTCTCGGAGTTGCTTTAGAGCCTTTTCTTCCTGAAAGGGATTGATAAATACTTGAGTTTCAGTAATGTTCCACCAACCCCTAATCCAAGACTCTAGAAACCAATTTCTAAAACTGATTGGAATCATGAGGGGTGGAAGCAAGAAACACCCAACATATTGAAGGGAGACTAGTGCCTGGTTTCTGGTTAAGTCGAAATCATTACGTACCAACACACTTGATTGATTTGTCAATTCCGCCCTGAACCTAGATAAGGTGCGAGTTACAGAACGAGGCACCAAACTAATTGACTCATAAGCCGACGGAAATTTTGCTAATTCGTAATTAAATGATTTTTCAACTACTTTTTTGGTAGTTTGAAATGGAGAAGGGTTTACGGAACGATGCGCTCTCCCAGCGTCAAACTCTTTTAAGGTTGCTTCAATCCAAGCTAATTTCCTATTTATTTGTTCTATATTATTCAACTTGTAAAAGACGCGGGAAGGAGAATCATTTTCCATTTTATCTTCTGAGAAGCTAATCAACTTTCCCCGTTTATTGATAGTTTCACCATTCATGTAACACTTTTGGCGAAAGTTTGGAAATAGATTTTGGAAAAGCAGAATATTTGGAAGGTTCGGCAGAAGAAGATTCAAGCAACTCTTTGTGAAAGAATTGCTTACACGATAGCATTTAAGTGAAAGCAATCGGAAGAATTTTGCTCCGAAGACAAGTCTCAGGTCTTTTTGCATCCCCAAAATAGATGTGCTAAATCTGTGCTCTAAGAGACTCCAACATATTAAATATTTAGATTTACTGGATGCCGTGTTTGTGGGCATTGCCGCAGCCCGTGACAAATTTATCGGTGTTGAGGGGGATAATTTCATCTGGACGAGAAGCGGGGAGTCGTCGATTAGAGGTTGTAGTCGCTTACTAGCCTCATAAGCTCTATCCGAGGAACGATGTGGAGTACTAAGAAACCATCGAATCAGCTTTCGTTTCCAGCAATGTAATCGCATATATTAGCTGTAACTATCTACTAATCAGGAGAGGGAAGCAAGCGAATTACGATACTAATCAGCTTAACTGATTGGGCTATTCTTTTCCCGGAACCCCCCCCCTGAGATTTTTTTTTTTATGCCGCTCCAGTAACCTTACATCTCTTTGTAAGTCATCCAGTTCTGAAACTCAATAACTTTTAAAAACCTTCAATCGATACGCGCGGGAAACGGGCAGGTTCAGCGGCTTTTTCTTCCATATCTCCCGAGGTTAAATTTTCACCGATCCTAGTTAATGGGATATTTTGGCGACCCCTCACTTTCAAATAAAGAATCCGACGCGGGTAAAAGCCCTCCCTACTTTCCAACCCAACCGCCTCTACGTCTTTTAGTACAAATTGAATGCGGATGCGGCGATTATTTCCAGGAAAGCCCCAACGAAATATTGAGGAAAGTCCCCTTCGCCTATCAAACAAGTTGTATCCACCCCCCACGTTCCGAAACGCAGTACACCATAGATACAGCCCGAGAAAGAGGCCTGCAATCCCATAGAAACACATTACAATACCTTGTGGAATAAAAACAATGTGTTCGGATGAAAGTCCGGGGATCAGATCTTCGCCGACGCAGCTAGAAAATCCCACCAGTAAAAAACCTGTTGCACCGCAGACAAGGATACAGGCCCAACATGAATTCGCAATTGTACGGGAGCCTTTTATAAAATCTACTTGGATCCATTTGGAGCGGCAATTCGTTACTATTTCCTCACAGATTGCATAATAGATGGATTAGTCATTTTGTCATCAATTTTACTTTCCCTATTTCTTTTTTCTTTTCAGTCCATTACTTCCGCTTGTTTTTGATATATTTACGTTTAAAAATGAAGTACCAAATTGGAGTTCAAGCATATCGGATAGTTATCCATGAGTAATGCATCTCGTTGACGCGTAATCAATCTATATCTCACTTCTCTATGAAATGAGAATGAGACATAGATTGATTGGGGTGACATCCCTGAGATCATCGGGTACTTAAACAAAGATAAACGTCAAGAAAGAGGAGATTCTTCTCGATTAATTATTAACGGAGACTAGATCTTGAATTCGATTGATATCACGAAGTCACCGAGCAGGTTACTTCGTCTCCAAAAAAAAAAGAGAATTATAGGATTTCATCCCGTTCTATATATAGAAATGAGATAGCCATTGTAACTGCCGGAAACACCAAACCGACTAGCGGTACAAAAATCGAGGGTAGATAAGATGCTGCCATGATGAAATTACCTCAACCACAATAAAGGAAGGAAGAAATCTACTTATACAACCATATATCTCTGTGTCGCTCTTCTTTCTAATATCTAATGATATTCCTTTTGCTCCATAAAGAAAAGGGTTTTCCAGGCTTCCAGTAGAGTAATCTAATTTGGGTTTTTCTAGTTTCCGGGTTTTTCAAAGAGGGAACGAGCACGCCAATACCAAAAGATCAACAAATTTTCTGCATCACACACGAGACGGGGATAACGATTCGTTTGACATTTCTTACTAACACGGGGGGGGGGGGCGTGGCCAATTTCTAAAAAGAAAATTCGGAACGGATTCAATCTTTTCTATACGGAGCTGATGTATGAAGCTCAGATATTTCGCCCAAAACACCTTTCGAGAGATTACGTGGAACGATCAAATCGAGTAGCCCATTATCAAATAAGGACTCAGCTGCCTGAAAACCCTCAGGTATCTTTTGACGCGATGTTTGTTCAATTACCCTTTTACCAGCGAATGCTGTATACGCTTTGGACTCGGCAATAATTATATCCCCTAACATGCCAAAACTGGCGGTAACACCCCCAGTGGTTGGATAGGTAAGAATCGATATATGAAGTAATTTTTTTCGAACTTGATGAATTTGCAAGACAGAAGATATTTTAGCCATTTGCATCAAGCTCAACGTTCCTTCTTGCGTACGCGCTCCCCCAGAGGCACAAATTAGAACCAATGGCGAAGACTTATCCGTGGCATATTCGATTAGGCGGGTAATCTTTTCACCCACAACAGAACCCATACTTCCTCCCATGAAGTGGAAGTCCATAACACCAAGTGCAATAAGTGTTCCATTTAGATATCCTATACCTGTTTGAGTAGCGTCAGTTAGACCCGTTTTTTCTTGAGAAATAGCTACACGATTCTGATGGGAATCCTCGTCGGAAAAATCTAAAACATCTCTCGCGGTCATGTCTTCATCCATGGGAATCCATGTGTTCCGATCAACCAAAAGTTCGATCCTTTCCATACTATTCATTGAGAGATGATAACCGCGTTCTTCACGAACACTTTTATTCTGTTTCAAAAATTTCACATGAAGCATGTTTCCGCAGTTATCGCATCGAGCCCATAATCCTCTATTCGTGTTGACACTTATCCGCTTCTCTCTTTCCTTCTCATTTGAAATGGAGCCTCTGGTAGCTTCTTCTGGGAAAGCTCCAATCAATCCACCAAATTTGCGCTTATCTTCAAACCAATTTGTTACAGACGTAGGAATCTCCTCATCTGTTGTTTCCTTTTAGCTCATGGAAGAAATAAATTTCAAATAAATCTCTTATGATGTTACGAACTTTTCCTTCCTAGGTATCAATACCTAGGTACCAAATCCAAGTTCGCTGATCCAATAAATAATTGATAATTGACTAGTTACCTATCAAATCAGTCGTATTGTAAGTGTTTGATTTCTATTATCCAACGAAAGAAACGAGGCAATATGCTGTGAAACTAAACAAGAGAAAGATATCTCGAATAAACCTTAAGCATTGGGTTGAATTTTAGACTACCCACTCACATCCCATAATTTTATTCTTTTTTCAATATGAGCTGGCGGGGATTCGAACCCCCGGATTCACATCTTGAAACGATGTGTTTCCTAGTTTCCATCGTTAGTTAGCCAACCTTATTCTGTATTGCTTATTATATTAGGAGTATGGGGGAGGTTAACTCCCTACCAATACTCCTGATATATCTCGAAACTGTTGCAGAGCAGATACCGGTAGCAAGTAGCTGCAGAATTTTTAATCTATTTACAATGTATCAATTGTATCGAATTCAAATTTGATTGCTTTCCATATCTCGCATGCGGCAGCCAATTCTGGACTCCACTTACTAGCTTCACGAATAATTTCATTACCTTCACGGGCAAGGTCGCGACCCTCATTACGAGCCTGTACACAAGCTTCTAATGCGACTCGGTTGGCTGCCGCACCCGGTGCATTTCCCCAAGGATGTCCTAAGGTTCCTCCGCCGAACTGTAATACGGAATCATCCCCAAAGATTTCGGTTAGAGCAGGCATGTGCCAGACGTGGATACCCCCCGAAGCTACGGGGATTACACCCGGCATAGATACCCAATCTTGAGTGAAATAGATACCACGTTTACGATCTTTTTCAATGTAATCGTCGCGAAGTAAATCGACGAAACCACGGGTGACTTCTCGTTCCCCTTCTAGTTTGCCCACTACAGTTCCGGCGTGTATATGATCTCCGCCGGACATGCGTAACGCTTTGGCCAATACGCGAAAATGCATACCGTGATTTCGTTGTCTATCGATCACAGCATGCATCGCACGGTGAATATGAAGAAGCAGTCCATTATCTCTACAATAATGAGCTAAGCTGGTATTTGCAGTAAACCCTCCGGTCAGGTAGTCATGCATGACTATTGGTGCACCCAACTCCCTGGCGAAGACAGCTCTTTTCATCATCTCCTCACATGTACCTGCAGTGGCATTTAAGTAATGCCCTTTGATTTCCCCCGTTTCAGCCTGGGATTTGAAAGGAGCTTCTGCCACGAATAGAAAGCGATCTCTCCAACGCATGAATGGCTGGGAATTCACATTTTCATCATCTTTTGTGAAATCAAGTCCGCCACGAAGGCATTCGTAGACGGCTCTACCATAATTTTTAGCAGACAGACCTAATTTTGGCTTGATTGTACATCCCAATAAAGGACGGCCATATTTGTTCAGTTTATCTCTTTCAACTTGAATACCATGAGGCGGTCCCATGAAAGTTTTAGAATAAGAAGGAGGAATTCGAAGGTCTTCCAAGCGTAGAGCGCGTAGAGCCTTGAATCCGAAGACATTACCTACGATGGAGGTGAACAAATTGGTCACAGAACCTTCTTCGAATAGATCCAAAGGATAAGCTACATACGCGATATACTGGTTTTCCTCCCCAGCAACGGGTTCGATGTCGTAGCATCGGCCCTTGTAACGGTCAAGACTGGTCAACCCATCTGTCCATACAGTGGTCCACGTACCCGTGGAGGATTCTGCAGCTACCGCAGCTCCGGCTTCCTCAGCCGGTACTCCAGGTTGTGGAGTCATCCGAAAAGCTGCTAAGATATCGGTATCTTTGGTCTTGTATTCGGGGGTGTAGTAAGTCAATCGATAATCTTTGACACCAGCTTTGAATCCAACACCTGCTTTAGTCTCCGTTTGTGGTGACATTGGTTTGTTCCTCCCTATGACTAAATTAGTAAATCTTGCAAATATGAGATCTGCTCGGCATAGGTAGAGTATTTCGACGTGAAACGCGAAGTTGATATAGTTCAACCCACGCGTGATACTTATACCTGTCAAAACTCCATTTCAAGCATGGAACATTACCATTCTATATCGCGTTTCATGCGGGGTGCAACTAATCAATCTTTTTTATTGCAAAAACTGCTTAGAAAGGAGCGTTTCGGCTCATTCCAATACATTGACTAGGGAATCTCTTGGTGGTTAGACTATTCAGTAGAATACAAACTACGCAATCGCCAATTCTTCGCGTTTGACGGTCAATTTTACTTAAAAAAAAGGAGGAGTATAAAACAAAGGGAGCAAGATGCGAACCCTAGTAATGAATATCCAATGGATGGAGCGCAGATGTCAACAGTCTCTCGATCGTATACGAAGCAGGAGAAGGAGTCTAATTTATCTGCGGCACAGCCCCCCCCCCCCCCCATCTCATTTATCTATAGCTACATCTGTGAAACAAGTTTAAATAAAGGGAAATGAGTGGGGAGGGAACGGTTCACTTCTCCTCTGCCATGGACCAATCAGCAGTAAGATACAAAATATTTCTATCGATTCAGTAATCAAATCAAATAAAGATAATACACCGAGATAGCATAGTTATGAAAACCAGTTCCCTTTCTTTCGAAATTTCTGAATTGGTGGATAAAAATGTGGGTTACATCACTCAGATCATTGGACCAGTGTTGGATGTGGCTTCCTCCCCGGGAAAGATGCCCAATATCTACAACTCATTAGTAGTCAGGGGGCAAAATCCAGCCGGTCAACAAATTGATGTTACTTGTGAGGTCCAACAATTATTAGGTAATAATGAAGTAAGAGCCGTAGCTATGAGTGCTACAGACGGTTTGATGAGAGGTATGGGTGCTGTCGATACGGGAGCCCCCCTTAGTGTTCCCGTTGGTGAAACTACTCTTGGCCGAATATCCAACGTCCTCGGTGAACCCGTAGATAATTTGGGTCCCGTGCAAAGTAGTGCGACATTTCCGATTCACAGGTCCGCCCCGGCATTTACCCAGTTAGATACTAAATTATCAATTTTCGAAACGGGTATAAAGGTTGTGGATCTTCTGGCTCCGTATCGGAGAGGTGGAAAAATTGGGTTATTTGGTGGGGCTGGAGTTGGAAAGACGGTCCCTATCACGGAATCAATCAATAATATTGCGAAAGCTCATGGAGGTGTATCCGTATCTGGTGGGGTGGGAGAACGCACACGTGAAGGTAATGACCTTTACATGGAAATGAAGGAATCAAAAGTTATTAATGAACAAAATATTTCCGAGTCAAAAGTAGCTTTGGTTTATGGTCAGATGAATGAACCACCGGGGGCTCGTATGAGAGTTGGCTCAACCGCTCTAACAATGGCAGAATACTTCCGAGATGTTAACAAACAAGATGTACTCCTATTTATTGACAATATTTTTCGCTTCGTTCAGGCGGGATCAGAGGTCTCGGCGTTACTGGGTAGGATGCCTTCCGCCGTGGGTTATCAACCGACCCTCGGTACAGAAATGGGATCTTTGCAGGAAAGAATTACTTCCACCAAGGAGGGATCAATAACTTCCATTCAAGCTGTTTACGTACCTGCGGATGATTTGACCGACCCGGCTCCCGCTACGACATTTGCACACTTAGACGCCACTACTGTACCTTCAAGGGGATTAGCGGCAAAAGGTATCTACCCAGCCGTAGACCCGCTGGATTCAACCTCGACTATGTTACAGCCTTGGATTGTAGGTGAGGAGCACTACGAGACAGCACAGGGAGTTAAGCAGACTCTGCAACGTTACAAAGAACTTCAAGATATTATAGCTATTCTCGGACTAGACGAGTTATCTGAAGAGGATCGACTGACGGTAGCTAGGGCTCGAAAAATAGAACGTTTCTTATCACAACCTTTTTTTGTGGCGGAAGTTTTCACCGGATCTCCGGGTAAATACGTCAGTTTATCGGAAACCATTAAGGGGTTTAAAATGATTCTTTCTGGGGAGTTGGATAATCTTCCTGAACAAGCTTTTTACTTGGTTGGCAATATCGACGAAGCTACCGCAAAAGCTGCGGCTTTACAAGTGGAGGGTCAATAAAAGAGATGACACTGAATCTCCGCGTGATGGCCCCTAATCGAATAGTTTGGAATTCCGAGGTTTGGGAAATTGTTTTATCCACCAATAGCGGTCAAATTGGTGTATTACCCAATCATGCGCCACTTCTTACAGCTTTGGATATGGGAGTTTCAAAAATACGTCATGATGGGCAGTGGTCTGCAATGGCACCGATGGGCGGCTTCGCCATGATAGATAATAATCAGGTAACAATATTAGTTAATGAGGCGGAACGAGCTGCCGAAATTGATCCTGATGAGGCTCGAAGAACTTTTCAGATGGCTCAGGCTGACTCAGTTAAAGCAGAAGGCAAGAAAAGGGTAATAGAGGCCAATTCGGCATTTAAAAGGGCGAAGGCTAGACTGGAAGCTTCAAATGTAGCTTAGCGCGGTTTTTCTGAGCCCGAAAGCACTAAGTGCTTCGACAATCTGAAAATAATACTATCACGATGCGCACGAAAACCCCTGCTTCGATGTGTTTCAGATGCAGTAAAACTTATTAGATACCACCAATTTAATCATCACGGTATCTAGTAAGTGATACCTACTATTGGATTCGAACCAATGACTCTCGCCGTATGAAAGCGATACTCTAACCGCTGAGTCAAGTAGGCTGCCAGTAATTTAATTAAATTGAACCTACGCGCTTTTTCATCCAGGTGTGTGATTTACGTGGAACATATAGATATCTTCATTATATCCGAAGAAGTAGCTGGACACAACTACATGTTTCACCAGTTAATGAAGATTGGATTCCATATATATCTATCTATTTAAATCTCTATTTATATAGATATAGATAGATAGTCCTCCCAAACAAGTTTGTTGACTTGACAAAAATTAATTGACACTGATAAAATTATTTCATATATGATCAGATGTATAAAGGGCTATAGCTCAGCGGTAGAGCACCTCGTTTACACGTGCGCCCATGTCTTTTCTCGGGAAGATTTGTCGAAACCCACCGACTCATGCAAAACTATGCATGATAATTATTTGTCTAACTTGCAATTAAGGATACAAAAGAACAGTAGCATGACAGATAAGTTGACTAAAAGAAGTCAACCCCTAAAAGTTGATATGGTGGATAAGTGGCTTATCCGATGCTATTATTGGTGGGGACGACGCTAGCCCCCCAGGACAGATCTTTTCCTCGTCTCACGACCTTTCGGGTGTAGAGGGTGTCGTATATACCTTCCAAGCGACAGAGAATTTTTGATATCGCGGGGAGGGGCCTGCATCCCCAGAGGCAAACCTGTGTCAACATAATGCTAATAACCTTCTCAAGATACTTCGGGATTGCCTGATTTATTTAATTTCCCATTACGAAGTTTTTAAAAAAACTTTTCGTGAAAAATGGCTCGGGCATATGGAACCCCCCCTTCCCCTTTTTATTTTTTTTTTTTGTTTTCTAGTAAAAACAAGGTTGGTGCATCAGCAAATGTTTGTTTTTCCCAATCAAATTGGGGAGCAGCTGGTAAGAGAGCCCTATGCCGTAAAAGCGGCATGTTGAGTTCGCCAAGCAGTTCAGGAAGGTTTTTTCCAGATTCCGATCTGCATGACCGAGAATGTCTACGGTTCGAATCCGTATAGTCCTAACTTAGAAAAGAAAGGAGGAGTAGGGGACTGCTGGCACGCCATACGCCTACTCAATCAATCTGAGTTGTCTACTTCAATGACTACTTTCCCACATCTAAATGATTAGGCTTTCCCTCTTTCTCTAAGAGAGAAATAGTCAGTTCTTTGATGCAGTTAATTAATAACTAGATCGGGAAAGTGAAAGTGCAAGCAATTTGTTAAAATTTATGAATTACTTAGATTTTTCTTTACTGGGGAGTCGACGTTGCCACTCCCGAAAATGGAGACTAACATTTTTTAGTCACTTCCCCCTATCAATGGGGGTAACTACCGGTACAGTCAAACTAAATTTTTGATTTACTTCCCCGAATGGGTTGTACATGCTAAACCTTTCTTGGTATGGCGAAACGATGGTTATTTTTCATTTGCCTACCCCAGGTTGATACCATTTTGTCCAGTTCCAAATTTATCGACTAAAAAAAATTGAGGCGAGAGGAATATACAAATGTTTTCGCTCCAACAATATGACTCCTTTTGGATTTTTCTATCGGTATCTATATCTATTCCCTATTTAGCTTCTTTGATTTCCGGATTTGTTGCCCCCACTCGAAAGGGACCGGAAAAATTAACGAGTTACGAGTCGGGCATTGAACCGAAAGGAAATACTTGGATTCAATTTCAAATATGTTATTACATGTTTGCTTCAGTTTTCACGGTCTCCGACGTCGAAACCGTATTTCTTTATCCCTGGGCTGTATCTTTCAGGGAATTGGGACTATTTGCTTTTATCGAAGTGATCATCTTCATCTTTATACTAATAGTTGGTTTGGTTCACGCATGGCGAAAAGGAGCATCGGAATGGTGTCAACTTCCAAACATTTGGTTGAAGGCGGCGGGGAGGAAGTCGAACCCTGGAGTGTAAATATCCCTCTGAATTCGGTAGAACCGCTGCTACCTGAATGGGGTGTGTCAAATCCAATATTTTTAACTAATATCAGTGATTTTTCCAACTGGTCCAGACTTTCTAGTTTATGGCCACTTCTATATGGCACCAGCTGCTGCTTCATCGAGTTTGCCTCCCTAATTGGTTCACGATTCGATTTCGATCGGTACGGTCTGGTACCTAGATCTAGTCCTAGGCAGGCAGACCTAGTTGTCACCGCCGGTACCGTAACCATGAAGATGGCTCCGTCCCTAGTAAGACTCTATGAGCAAATGCCTGATCCGAAGTATGTAATTGCTATGGGAGCTTGCACCATTACGGGGGGCATGTTTGGCACAGATTCCTATAGTACCGTTCGCGGGGTAGACAAATCAATTCCCGTCGATATTTATTTGCCAGGTTGCCCGCCCAAACCTGAAGCTATTTTTGATGCTGTAACAAAACTACGTAAGAAAATTGCTAGAGGAAGTTTCATAGGTCGGGCTTCCTGTCCTACTCGAACGAAATACTTCAGTTTAAATCATCGATTTCGCTTTGTACCTAGCATCCATATAGGTGAATACAATCAAGAATTAACTAATTGTGACACGAAATTGTTACTATATAGTTTTTCGGAAAACTTTCAAAAATTTAAAGATAAGTCTGAAACATAAATAGTAAAGGTATAGGAATGACTAGATTCCATCCTACAAATGAATAAAATAAGAAAGAGGTGCCAACCAATATGAACACTATCAATGAAAATAAGTTGAATATCGAGACGCGGGGTCGATTATCCGTCTGGTCGACTAGACATAAGTTTTCCCATCGACCTTTGGGTTATGATTATAGGGGTGTCGAGACTTCGCAAGTCAAATCGGAGGAGTGGTTGTCTGTAGCTGTCGCTCCATATACCTATGGTTTCAATTACCTACGTTCTCAATGTGCTTATGACTCGGCACCGGGGGGATATCTAGTCAGTGTATATCATCTGACACAGATGCGAGATCAATCGGATCAACCCGAAGAGGTTTGTGTAAAAATATTTGTCCCAAGAAAAAACCCCAGAATACCTTCGGTTTATTGGGTTTGGAAAGGCTCCGATTTTCAAGAACGTGAATCCTATGATATGTTGGGAATAATTCATCAGGGTCATCCGCACCTTAGGCGGATACTAATGCCGGAAAGTTGGGTAGGGTGGCCCCTACGTAAAGATTACGTCGTACCCAATTTTTATGAGTTACAGGATGCCTATTAAATTGTATGGAGGTTAGAAAGAAAAAACTGACCTCAGACCCGCCCTTACCGTCTAATTTTTCTTGAAGCTGTTTACGATTACCAGACAGAGCTTTCAAATGCGGATGCAAATGATCCACCCAGTTTTCGAGGTATCTTTCGGTTAGCCCCTTCAGGGTTGAAGGGTTTTCCATAGTACCGAAACTGGTTTGGCCTTTCCCCCCAAGCCGAACTTTTTAGATGCCAAGAACCAGATTTGAACTGGTGACACGGGGATTTTCAGTCCCCTGCTCTACCGACTGAGCTATCTCGGCCAACTCATTTACGGATAAAAACTATAAATCGGTTAAGTATCTCTTTCAACTCTAGTTTTTTGCCTAGTTAAATTGCTGATCTCGCTTTTCTCGATTTGTTTGATACAATAGAAAATCCCCTGCAGGAAATGAAGTGGAGGGGGGGGGGGGGGCTCGACTGAGCCATTCATGCATATTAAAAGACTGAATGGCTCACTTGCAAAATGTCTTCGAGAAGCCAGAGACAGAAGAAGTTGAAAACTTTATGTATCTCCCTTCCGATCAAAATGTGTGGATTCAAACAACCTAAGATGCGTCAACTAAATTGCCTTGCTGGGGATAGAGGGATTCGAACCCTCATGGTCTCGTGAAACCAACGGATTTTCGTTCTACTGCAACTTGCGCCGCTCTTTCTCACTTCTCTTGAAGTGCATAGAATCGGACTCTACCTTCATTCGCGAAAGTCTTGTTTCTCGTTACCGGTTCGCTTGTTAGATAGTTCTTGTCGAAATGAAGTGGGATCCCACAACAGGTAAGAGAACAATATATAGATTAGCAGCAGTAGAGAGGGTCTACTTAGCAGTTTCTTACTAAGAAGTAGGAGAAATTATCGTGATTTTGTGGATGAATGCTGTCCTCAAACCGAGGAATCTGCGTCCAAGTTCAAACGGAGGGAAGAAGTTTCCCTTCTCCTCTTTACTAGGTCTCAGTCTCATACTTATCCATTTTGCCTCATGTGACTAGCCAGACGAGGGAGTTCCATATTCAGTTCTTTCGGGAACTAGTAACTAAAAGATTGCTCGTTGGAATGGCCCCCGTCGAGCCTCTGTACCTATCTCACCTAATTAGTTGCCCAATTCATTTGGGTTATACAAGATTTGGCTCAGGATTACCCGATAAAAGGTCCCAGGTTCCCCTGAATCTGGGGGCTGCCACTTGATATGTCTCCATATCTAGGCTCAATCTGGTTGAGTCCGCTGCGTCTACCATTCCGCCATATCCCCACCATTTAGGCCCCAACGAACTTACGAGGAAGAAATAGATAACCGCGTAAATGTAGGTGTGTCAAAACTTCTGTCGCGCCTACACCTAATAATATAATCCGCCCAGCCTAAATTGATGCCATTTCGTTTACATGTTTTTTTGGTTCAGTCAGTTTTTAACTAAACTAGTAAAGGGGAAAGGGAAATTGTCTCTTTTTTCTCTACCATCACGTCTTAGACGGGAAAATGCGTGTAATTCAACTTGTCAGCAAAGGGTCAATTGCTTCGTAGAAGTTGAGTTTCTCTCATAGAATTATATATGAATGCACCACAGAAAGCAATATATTTGCGGATAAGTTTGATTTTCTTTCCAAAATTCTTATGGAAATGGATATGCTAGAACATCCTTATCTGACATTACGAATCGTTGGTAATCTCTGCTTACCCACCCCCATCTCTTCCTCAATTGTTGGTAACATATTGAATATTTATTAGTTCCCAATCATATGTTATGATTGTCGCAGATATTAAATTTGACTGGCTTCTATTTTATTCACCGACACAGCAATAAAGGGTAATATCCCTATGCTGATCCCATAAGTTTTTTCTCCAACTATAAAACGTTTACAGAAAAGGAGTTTTCATGTCTCGCTACCGAGGACCTCGTTTGAAACTGATACGTCGTCTGAAAAATTTACCGGGATTTGTAGGTAGAAGTAAGATACCCAACTCGGGAGAATTTAGAGTCGCTACCGATCAATCAGCTTCGAGAAAAATTTCTCAATTTTGCGTGCGTTTGGAGGCCAAACAAAGGTTACGTTTCAATTATGGATTAACAGAACGCTAACTGTTAAAATATGTACGTATCGCTAGAAAAGCTAGAGGTTCAACGGGCCAAGTACCACTGCAACTACTTGAGATGCGTCTGGATAATGTTATTTTCCACTTAGGTATGGCTTCCACGATTCCCGCCGCTAGGCAGTTAGTTAATCACAGACATATTTCGGTGAACAATCGTGTTGTAGATATACCAAGTTATCGTTGCAAGCCAAGAGATCTTATTACTATTCGAAATCGACCAACTTCGTATAATGCACTGAGGAATCAGTTTACTGGAGGGGACAAAACGCCGGATCACTTGACCATTTCTCTATCGGAAGACAACAAGCCAACAGGATTGGTAAATTGTATAGCCAATCGAGAATCCGTCAAGTTGAATATAAATGAATTGTTAGTTGTTGAGTATTACTCCCGCAAAGCCTAGTGATCATTCATTAAATTCTCATTTCAATAGAAAGATTTGGAGGTCTCTACAATGAAAATTTAGGCAAAAGACTTGGGATGCCGGAATTCAAGAAGCAGATTACTTAGGAAGTTGCACAAGTCTCTCGACCTAGCTTGTTCTCTTTTTCGGGCGGAATTTCAATCCTAATTTTGGAACCTATTATATAAATATTTGACTTTTGAGCAAATTAATATGGTGCACGATGCGGTGTAAGTATCTGAACTGAATCACCCGTCCACGTCACTTCAACGAAATTTTTAATCAACCGGAGGATTACCAATTATTCGTATTGAGATGGTCCTTCGGCTTCTTTAAAGTTGGATCACTTGATTTGAAACCCCGACTCCGGCCCGTATTTTTTGTTTCGAGTCGACAATTTAGCTAGATTTCGATAAGAATAAATAAATATAACCTTGGGTAGGTAAAAATAAAGAAAGGAAAGGGAGGGATTTGAACCCTCGGTAGCTGGAACTCTACTTAGCATTTCCGGTGCTACGCCTTAAACCGCTCGGCCACCCTTCCTGCCCTGAGGTCCACCAATTGAACTAATTGACATATTTTAGGTATTTAGATGGTGAAGTAACAAGTGACTTGTGGGAGTAGTAGCTGAAAACAACATGTTGCCGAAAGACGAATCGAGCGAAAAAAAAAAAAGAGATATCTAACACGACTTGTACCTTTGCTACCTCACTTTTTTATATTATTGTTTAGGCATCCCTTTTTCTTTTTGCAATTTCAATTAATATACTAGTAACAAGTGGAGTGCGAAAAAAAAAACAAGGAGTCGAAATCGATTACGCCTAGATCTCAGAGAAATGACAACTTTATCGACAAAACTTTCACAATTCTAGCGGATATTTTGTTGCAAATTCTACCTACCACTAAGAGAGAAAGGGAAGCTTCTACATATTATAGGGATGGTGCGATTCGACGAGGCAAGCAATTTATCATTACTCAATATTATTAATAATGATTGAAAGAGTTATAGCTTCGAAGAGCCCACATTTTTTTAAGGTGTGTTTCGATTGCCGAACGAAACCTTCGGTCGCGTATCCACGATTGATGCAGCCTCGGAAGCTATGGGATCCCATTTCCTGCGGATTTTGATATCAAGCAAGCGAGAGGTTAAATCCATCATAATTTGATGTGGGACACGTGGCAATTTTATGAGTAAGGACGAGTAGGGGGTGGGCACTACGTGGAGGAATCGGCACCACAAAATCTACGGCAATTTTTGGCTTTGACAGATATCGCCAATCTTCGAGAAATTCGAAATTGCGGTAACGAAGTGATTGGGGTAGCAAACACCCATCCCGTTTGCGGCTCGGATACCCTTAAAATCATCGGAGATTGCCGAGGTGAATAACCCCTCGAGAAATGAAATGTTGGGAACGAATAAATTGCCGAGGTATTTTTGTTATCGTCTTCACTGTAAGAAGATGACGCAGCCGCCTCAACAAAAAAAATACTTCGCGAGAAGGATGGTTAGATACCAGTTTCATGAAACACTAACCCCCGCTTAGTTTCAGATGCTACTTCTTTTCCGCGAATCGAACGGGGGGAGCCGTATGAGTTGAGAATCTCACGTACGGTTTTGAAGCGGAGCTTATTTGTGTAAGCAACCGTAACGGATGTCGGCCCAATCTGAAGGGGAATATGCAGAAGCCTCATGAAGCTATTACAAAGCCATGCGTTTAGAGGTTGACTCTTATGACCGGAGCTACATACTTCATAATATAGGCCTCACTCATACAAGTAATGGAAAACATGCAAGAGCTTTGGAATATTACTTTCAAGCACCGGAGCGGAATTCTTCTCCGCCACAAGCTTTTAATAACATGGCTGTGATCTGTCACCACGTGCGACTACCTACGCTTCAAGATTTTCCGGTTCAAAAATATTCAACCAACCAAATGGGCTTCCCCCAAGCATACTTCCAAACGGGAGCTGTCTCGAGCTGTGGGATTCAGCCTCTTTCAAAGTAATCCGGGTTTGAAAGAGGGAGGTAGCCTAACCGTCTCATGGATAACTGACTGAATCGGAGAATAAAGCATCGCGAAGATTCGTCATTGAAAATTTGGGTCGACGCAATGAAATTGGTCCATGAAAGAAGTTATACAATTTGTCTCTGTAGTAGAGACAGTTGGGAAGAAATAATTGACGGACCACGGTGTAGTATCAAATCCTAAAAGAAAAATTTATCCAATCTGAAAAAAAAAATCTACATTGAGATGGGTAGTTAGTGCCGAAGGAGGTTCCTACTTCTTCCCTTCTGTTTATTTAACTAGGAGTGCGGAAAAAATTTTATTCAAGACGGATGAAATCAGAAACCGGACTATTCTTAAGTTACTCCGAAGTTCAAAAGTAATCTCTACTTCTTGGTTAGGGAACAAGAAGCTAGTAACAGAGTTGTCTGAGCCGTATGAGGCGGGAAACTTCCAAGTTCGGTTCTAAAGGAGGGGGTTGGGAAATAATCACCCATTCTGATCGAGGAGAACAGGCCATTAACCAAGGAAATTTGGAGATTTCGGAGGCTTGGTTTGATCAAGCTGCTGAGTATTGGAAACAGGCAATAGCACTTTCCCCTGGTAATTACATTGAAGCACAGAATCGGTTAAAAATTACGGGACGCTCTTCTTCGTTTAATTAATTAGTAGGGGGGGGGGGATAGCGGCATGAGACAACAAGTTTAATAAATGGAGTTACTAGATAAAAATTATTGCTTGCTCGACACAAACCTTGTGGCCTCTCCCCCTACCAGACGTATGATCGATATTACCAAGTCCATTAGGCACTAATGAGTCGTGTAATAATGCCATCAAAAGCCTGCCCCGCATAACTTCTTGATAGCAGCTGTTCGAGTTTCAAATTCGGGAGAAAAGGGAATAGATTACTACATGTTGGTAAAAGAAGCTCTAGTTCTCAGAAGTTTGGTATCTCCCGTTGGTAGGTTGTTGCTATCCCTTGCCCGAAGAGAGGAGAGTCCCGATGACTATTCGTTCGCCAGAACCAGAAGTCAAGATTATGGTGGAGAAGGATCCCGTAAAAACCTCTTTCGAGAGATGGGCCCAACCCGGACATTTCTCGAGGAATTTGGCTAAGGGTCCCAATACTACCACATGGATTTGGAACTTACATGCCGATGCCCACGATTTTGATAGTCATACCAATGATTTGGAGGATATATCGCGCAAAATATTTGGTGCCCATTTTGGCCAGTTAGCCATTATTCTCATTTGGTTGAGTGGCATGTACTTTCACGGGGCCCGTTTCTCCAATTATGAAGCGTGGCTGAATGATCCCACTCACGTGAAACCTAGTGCCCAGGTTGTTTGGCCAGTAGTGGGTCAAGAGATACTCAATGGAGATGTAGGTGGAGGGTTTCAGGGTGTACAGATAACGTCTGGATTTTTCCAACTTTGGCGAGCTTCCGGAATAACTAATGAGTTACAGCTCTACTGCACAGCTGTGGGTGCTTTAATCCTTGCTGGCTTAATGTTTTTTGCTGGTTGGTTCCACTACCATAAAGCTGCCCCAAAACTAGCTTGGTTCCAGAACGTCGAATCAATGCTAAATCACCATTTGGCGGGTCTATTGGGGTTGGGATCTCTAGGTTGGGCGGGACATCAGATACATGTTTCACTACCGATTAACCAACTCTTAGATGCGGGAGTTGACCCCAAGGAAGTACCCCTTCCTCACGAATTCATTCTTAATCGTGATCTTATGGCTCAGGCGTATCCAAGTTTTGCGAAAGGACTGATTCCATTTTTTACCCTTGACTGGTCAGAATACTCAGATTTTTTGACTTTCCGTGGAGGTTTGAACCCAGTAACGGGAGGTTTGTGGCTGACTGATGCCGCGCATCACCACTTAGCCATTGCCGTTCTCTTCTTGGTAGCTGGTCACATGTATAGAACCAACTGGGGTATCGGACATAGTACGAAAGAAATTTTGGAGGCTCATAAAGGCCCTTTCACGGGTGAAGGCCACAAAGGTCTCTACGAAATTCTAACAAGTTCGTGGCATGCTCAATTAGCAATCAATCTTGCCATGCTAGGTTCTTTAACAATTATTGTGTCCCATCACATGTATGCGATGCCCCCGTATCCTTACTTGGCTACCGATTATGCCACACAACTTTCCTTGTTTACACATCATATGTGGATAGGGGGATTTTTAGTAGTTGGCGCAGCTGCACACGCGGCTATTTTTATGGTAAGAGATTACGATCCAACTACCCAATACAACAATCTGTTAGATCGCGTTATTCGGCATCGTGATGCAATAGTTTCACATCTCAACTGGGTCTGCATTTTTTTAGGTTTTCACAGTTTCGGTCTATACATCCATAATGATACCATGAGCGCTTTGGGGCGTCCTCAAGATATGTTTTCAGATACTGCCATTCAATTACAACCAATATTTGCCCAGTGGGTGCAGAATACCCATGCCTTGGCTCCCGAATCAACCGCGCCTAATGCCGCGGCGAGTACCAGTTTAAGCTGGGGTGGCGGCGACTTAGTCGCTGTAGCCGGCAAAGTTGCCATGGCCCCAATTCCGTTAGGTACCGCAGATTTTCTGGTGCACCACATCCATGCATTTACCATTCATGTTACTGTATTAATATTATTAAAAGGTGTTTTATTTGCACGCAGCTCCCGACTAATACCCGATAAGGCGAATCTTGGTTTTCGTTTCCCCTGCGACGGTCCCGGCAGAGGAGGCACCTGTCAAGTATCGGCTTGGGATCACGTTTTCCTGGGGTTATTTTGGATGTACAACTCGATTTCAGTAGTTATATTTCACTTTAGCTGGAAGATGCAATCCGACGTTTGGGGCAGTATAAGCGAACAGGGAGTGGTAAACCACATCACTGGGGGAAACTTTGCGCAAAGTTCAACAACGATTAATGGATGGCTACGAGATTTTTTGTGGGCACAGGCTTCCCAAGTCATTCAATCATATGGTTCCTCATTATCTGCGTATGGTCTTCTATTCCTGGGAGCTCACTTCGTTTGGGCCTTCAGTCTGATGTTTCTATTTAGTGGTCGTGGATACCGGCAAGAACTTATCGAATCCATTGTTTGGGCTCATAACAAGTTGAAAGTTGCCCCCGTCACCCAACCCAGGGCCCTGAGTATTATACAGGGACGTGCCGTGGGAGTAACTCACTACCTTCTGGGTGGAATTGCCACGACGTGGGCGTTCTTCCTGGCGAGAATCATTGCAGTGGGATAATGGCTAGGAGGATTTGAGAAACATTACGGCATCAAGATTTCCACAGTTCAGCCGGGGTCTATCCCAAGACCCGACTACTCGTCGTATCTGGTTCGGTATAGCCACTGCCCACGACTTCGAGAGTCATGACGATACTACCGAGGAACGTCTATACCAAAAAATATTTGCATCTCATTCTGGTCAATTAGCTATCATCTTTATCTGGACCTCGGGGAATTTGTTCCACGTGGCTTGGCAGGGCAATTTCGAAGCATGGGTACGGGACCCCTTACATGTGAGACCAATTGCTCATGCCATTTGGGATCCTCATTTTGGTCAACCAGCTGTCGAAGCCTACACTCGAGGGGGCGTTGCGGGTCCAGTCAATATTGCCTACTCAGGCGTGTATCAATGGTGGTACACTATTGGTCTACGCAGTAACCAAGATCTTTATACCGGAGCTATCTTTCTACTAGCTATTTCTGCCTCGTTCCTATTGGCTAGCTGGTTACATCTGCAACCTAAATGGAGACCAAGCATTTCTTGGTTCAAAAATGCTGAATCCCGGCTCAATCATCATCTTTCAGGGCTCTTCGGGGTGAGTTCTTTGGCTTGGGCAGGACATTTAGTCCACGTAGCTATTCCCGAAGCAAGGGGCGGACATGTCAGATGGGGTAATTTATTGACCGTCCCTCCACACCCTCAAGGATTGGGGCCGTTTTTCTCGGGTCAGTGGAGTGTTTATGCGCAAAATCCTGATTCCGGTAACCATTTGTTTGATAGCACTCAAGGGGCGGGAACAGCCATTTCAACCTTTTTGGGCGGATTTCATCCACAGACTCAAAGTTTGTGGCTAACGGATGTTGCTCATCACCACCTAGCTATTGCCGTTGTGTTTATAATTGCCGGCCACACGTACAGGACTAACTCTGGTATTGGGCATAGTATGAAGGAGATTCTCGAGGCTCATATCCCTCCAGGAGGTAAGTTGGGTCGTGGACACAAAGGACTTTACGATGCGGTCAATAACTCTCTCCACTTCCAACTGGGGCTTGCTTTAGCTGCTTTGGGGGTCGTTACTTCGTTAGTCGCGCAACACATGTATTCCCTACCCGCTTATGCTTTCATGGCACAGGATTATACGACTCAAGCCGCGCTATACACCCATCATCAATATATTGCCGGTTTTATCATGGTAGGAGCCTTCGCACACGGAGCTATATTCTTCATTCGAGATTATGATCCGGAACAAAATAAGGACAACGTTTCAGCAAGAATGTTAGAGCACAAAGAAGCCATAATAGCTCACTTAAGTTGGGCGAGTTTGTTCCTGGGGTTCCACACGCTAGGGCTCTATGTCCACAACGACGTAATGCTAGCCTTCGGGACTCCGGAAAAACAGATTCTTATTGAACCTATATTTGCTCAATGGATTCAATCTACTCATGGTAAAACTTTGTACGGTTCTGATGTTCTTTTATCCTCGGCAGGTAGTCCGGCAAGTAATGCTGGTCGGAGCTTATGGTTACCGGGTTGGCTAGATGCTATTAACAGCAATAGCAACTCGCTATTCCTAACGATTGGGCCCGGGGATTTCTTAGTTCACCACGCCATCGCTTTGGGCCTACATACGACTACACTGATTTTAGTGAAAGGCGCTTTAGATGCGCGCGGTTCCAAGTTGATGCCAGATAAAAAAGAATTTGGTTACAGCTTTCCCTGCGATGGTCCCGGCCGAGGCGGTACCTGCGACATCTCAGCTTGGGATGCGTTTTATTTAGCTGTCTTCTGGATGCTAAACACTATTGGATGGGTTACCTTCTATTGGCACTGGAAACATATTACCTTGTGGCAAGGGAATGCTGCTCAATTCAATGAATCTTCCACGTATTTAATGGGGTGGCTGAGGGATTACCTATGGCTGAACTCCTCACAACTTATTAATGGTTACAACCCCTTTGGTATGAACAGTTTATCTGTATGGGCGTGGATGTTCCTGTTTGGACATCTCGTGTGGGCTATTGGATTCATGTTTCCAATTTCTTGGCGCGGTTATTGGCAAGAACTTATCGAAACTCTAGCTTGGGCTCACGAACGAACACCCCTAGCAAATGTGATACGCTGGAAAGATAAGCCGGTCGCTCTTTCCATCGTTCAAGCAAGACTGGTGGGACTAGCCCACTTTTCCGTGGGTTACATCTTTACCTATGCAGCTTTTCTAATAGCGTCTACATCAGGTAAATTTGGCTAATTTTTTCTTGTCGACTAACAGATTGTCTATTTCCGCGTCAAGTTAGTTTGCCCTCCCATTATTTTCCACATCCGAGCCAATTTCAAAACCAGTTATCCATTTATCAATAATTAGAAATAGAAGTTGATTCTTCCTTTTCTAGTTATTGGTAAATAAATTTTTGGTTGCGAGTCCAATTTATTTTGGAATAGTACTCCAATCCTGCTTACTTATTCATCAATTATGGCAAAGAAAAGTCTTATTGAGAAGGAAAAAAAAAAAAAAGAATTAGCGAAGAGATATGACGTCATTCGCCAATCCTTGAAAAGACAGATTAGAAGTAGTTTGTCGATTCAGAGTAAACTAACTATTTCCAGAAGGTTGCAATCTTTACCGCGAAGTAGTGCACCTGTTCGTCTCCGCAACCGGTGTTCCCTAACCGGACGACCCCGATCCAATTACCGAGACTTTGGCTTATCTAGACACGTACTTCGTGAAATGGCACACACTTGTGTGCTGCCTGGAGTATCGAAATCAAGTTGGTAGTGAAAAATTTTTCCCCATTTATCTCGCAAATGATGTCTAATTCTATGAATTAGATAGTTCCTTCCACTTACATTCAATGTAATTATTCAATAGATGTATAATAATTACGTTGAAGGTATCAACTAAGCGGGGTAGAGCAGCTTGGTAGCTCGCAAGGCTCATAACCTTGAGGTCACAGGTTCAAATCCTGTCCCCGCGAAGTAAACTAACAGTAGTTTATCTACGTTAGTAATGCGTCGCTTGATGTTCGTCGCAATCTCAGACGAATCAATTTTTCGCGCTTCACTGACGGATCGGGTATTGATTTTTCCAGATCAGATATCGAAGAGGTCCAAGTCTTTCCATCAATTGTTAATTTGCGATTATTTGACGTCACGCGTCAAAATAAAAATTACCTAACTAGTATCACTTCTCTATTCCCATTTTTTCTTTCTCCTTCCCTTTCTGAACTTTTTTGCTCAGTGGAACTTTATAGATAGATGAGATGGATAGATTTCCAAATCTATACCTAAATAGAAGATGAAAATTCATAATTTGGGAACATAGCTACATCTCGTTTCAGACTAAAACTGGTTTTCTCCGTTTCATCAAGTTCTAATATTGCGAGAAAAAAGAAACGGAAGGAGAGATGGGACAAAAACTGACGGTGTGCCTAATAGAATTCAACCCAAAATCATTTCTGATTTGAGGCCCCCTTAACTCAGGGGTAGAGTGACGCCATGGTAAGGCGTAAGTCGTCGGTTCAAATCCGACAAGGGGCTAATTGAGAAGCCGTGAGATATTCAAGAATCAAACTGTCTCAGCTTCACGGAAACACCCGGGTCCACATAGTGTTGATGCAGGGAAATTTTCAAACTACCACCATTTTCAATGAAGATAAAAAGTTAGAATCTTGTAAAAACCTAATTCGGTGCGAAATTGGAAGTATTTGCTTCCAATTTCAATTTTTTAGTTAAACTAAACCGTTTCGGTTTTCGTTGCGATCTCCAACTTAAGTAGTTTCGTTGCACTGAATGATGTGCCACCCCTTACAATAAGTGAAAGAAAAAATAGGAAATAAATGAGGTGGATATAACTCTTAATGCCGGAACCTTTTTTGTTACCCCTATCTTGGGAATTGAATATGAATTCCCAATATCAATAGATATATATATAGATATATATCTACATATATATAGATATATATCTATATATATGTATGGAACTATGTCTCCATATAAATCTCAATTTGAAAAGGAAAAGAAGAAGGAGACTTAGGCGGCAAACTTCCTCCTTCTTATAGTTCTTCCTTCTCATATAGATAATTTCCTGTAATTGGCAAAAGTTATTCGAGTATCTAGCACCCTTATTTGTCATATATTTCCAATAAATACCTGAAAACGGTTTTACCGTTGGGGCTTTATATGATATGAACGGCAAATCATTTTGTTCAATGTTGAAATTTCCAACATATAATCTGCTCAGGATTAAACTGCGGCATGCTGCTTATCCACTACCGCTACTTGGGACCAAACATAAAAAGAAGGCTTCCAATTTTTACTGGGGATTGGTAAAATAAGTACCGAAATAATTTTGAAAAGGGGATGAATAAAACACCCACATATATACATATATTTCATATATGAGCGTAAGCTCTTCAGGCCGCTCTAGTATTTATTCCCTTAGTTTATGGAAACAACTGCGTTTTCTGCTAAGTTGGATTTCCAAGGTAACTTCAATGCGACTGAGCGGTTAACGAAGTCAAAGTCTCGGAAGAAAGGAAAGGTCTACCCACTGCTCAAAAAACTACGTACCAAACGGGATCAGCTTAGGATCAAGTAAGTAAGAAGAAAGAGATGTCCAAAAGCTGAAATTATACGAAAAGGAATAAAAAAAACATGGAATAATGGAATAAAAGGAGCGGCTGGAAAAAAGCAACAAAAAAAGGAAGAGAGGGGAGGAAGCTGGAAGCGAGGCAGAAAAAGACACTGAAGGGAGTGAGAAACCCCAAACTCCTGACTGAAGTTGAAAGATCTATCAGCCTCATTTTCGTGTAATAACTCCTGAGAATCCGCTGCCTTCGCAAATGACTTCCCGGGAGGACCGACGTCGCAGCGGCCCAGTTTTATCTTACCGCGAAAGGACAGAACCACACTGCGTCGCGGCTTGAAAAATAAAAAGGAAGGGGGAACCCAAAAATTGTTTGAGGGGCCGAGTGAGGGAATGAATATGACCATTGCCATCGGAAAATCTTCCAAAGAGCCGAAAGATTTATTTGACAGTATGGACGACTGGCTCAGGAGAGACCGTTTCGTCTTCGTGGGTTGGTCTGGCCTACTACTGTTCCCTACCGCTTATTTCGCTTTGGGCGGTTGGTTCACAGGTACAACCTTTGTCACTTCATGGTACACCCACGGATTAGCTAGTTCTTACTTAGAGGGATGCAACTTTCTGACTGCTGCGGTATCCACTCCTGCTAACAGTTTAGCCCACTCCTTACTTCTTTTGTGGGGCCCTGAAGCACAGGGAGATTTCACTCGCTGGTGCCAATTGGGAGGTTTATGGACCTTCGTTGCTCTTCACGGCTCTTTCGCTCTAATAGGTTTTATGTTACGCCAATTCGAACTTGCGAGGTCTGTGCAACTACGTCCCTACAACGCAATAGCTTTCTCTGCTCCAATTGCGGTTTTTGTCTCCGTATTTTTGGTTTACCCTCTGGGGCAATCCGGTTGGTTTTTCGCACCCAGTTTTGGCGTAGCTGCCATTTTCCGATTCATTCTCTTTTTTCAAGGTTTTCATAATTGGACTCTGAACCCATTTCATATGATGGGAGTTGCTGGAGTCCTTGGCGCGGCCCTATTATGCGCCATTCACGGTGCTACAGTTGAAAATACTTTATTTGAAGACGGTGATGGTGCAAACACATTCCGCGCGTTCAATCCAACTCAGTCTGAGGAGACTTATTCAATGGTAACCGCGAATCGTTTCTGGTCCCAAATATTCGGTGTTGCTTTCTCCAACAAACGTTGGTTACACTTCTTTATGTTATTCGTGCCAGTGACAGGTTTATGGATGAGTGCTATTGGAGTAGTTGGTCTCGCCCTGAATTTACGTGCGTACGACTTTGTCTCCCAAGAAATTCGCGCAGCAGAAGATCCCGAGTTTGAGACTTTTTACACGAAAAATATCTTACTAAACGAGGGTATCCGTGCCTGGATGGCAGCTCAGGATCAGCCCCACGAAAACCTTGTATTTCCCGAGGAGGTTTTACCCCGTGGAAACGCTCTTTAATGGAACCCTCTCGCTGGGTGGCCGCGATCAGGAAACCACAGGTTTCGCTTGGTGGGCTGGCAACGCCCGACTAATTAATCTGTCTGGTAAATTGCTTGGTGCCCACGTAGCTCATGCTGGTCTGATTGTCTTCTGGGCCGGATCTATGAATTTGTTTGAAGTGGCTCACTTCGTATCAGAGAAGCCTATGTATGAGCAGGGATTAATCCTACTTCCCCACCTGGCCACTCTGGGTTGGGGAGTGGGTCCCGGCGGGGAAGTAACTGATACCTTTCCCTACTTCGTTTCCGGAGTACTCCATTTGATTTCCTCCGCAGTTTTGGGATTTGGGGGTATATATCACGCCCTAATTGGACCCGAAACTTTGGAGGAATCCTTTCCCTTCTTTGGTTATACTTGGAAAGATAAGAATAAGATGACCACGATTCTCGGTATTCATTTAATACTACTAGGTCTTGGGGCTTTTCTTCTAGTTTTCAAAGCACTCTATTTCGGAGGGTTGTACGATACATGGGCACCCGGGGGTGGGGACGTGAGAGAAATTGCAAATCTCACCCTAAGTCCTAACATTATCTTTGGTTACCTACTGAAATCCCCCTTTGGGGGAGAAGGATGGATCGCAAGTGTGGATAATCTGGAAGATATCATCGGGGGACATGTTTGGTTGGGATCCATCTGCCTCTTTGGTGGAATTTGGCACATATTAACAAAACCGTCTGCCTGGGCTCGTCGTGCTCTCGTATGGTCCGGGGAAGCTTACTTATCTTATAGTTTGGGAGCCCTTTCCATCTTTGGCTTCACTGCCTGCTGTTTTGTCTGGTTCAACAACACAGCATATCCCAGTGAATTTTATGGTCCCACCGGTCCGGAAGCCTCTCAGGCGCAAGCTTTTACTTTCCTTGTCAGGGACCAACGTCTAGGTGCTAATGTAGGTTCCGCCCAAGGACCTACTGGGTTGGGTAAATACCTGATGCGTTCCCCCACGGGAGAAATTATTTTCGGAGGTGAAACCATGCGCTTCTGGGACCTTCGCGCTCCTTGGTTAGAGCCTTTAAGGGGTCCCAACGGTTTAGATCTTAGTAAGTTGAAGAGGGATATACAGCCATGGCAGGAGCGACGATCCGCAGAGTATATGACTCATGCTCCCCTGGGCTCTTTAAACTCCGTAGGTGGAGTAGCGACCGAGATTAACGCCGTGAACTACGTATCTCCCCGGAGTTGGTTAGCAACCTCTCACTTCGTCCTAGGATTCTTTTTTTTCGTGGGTCATTTATGGCACGCGGGTAGAGCTCGCGCAGCCGCAGCCGGGTTTGAGAAAGGAATTGACCGCAATACCGAACCCGTTCTTTCTATGACACCCCTTAATTAAAACTTGAAAATCTACGTTGAGACGATGAAAAGGGAACAGAAATCCCTGTCTCGCATCTCTTTCTCGCTAGCAAACCAATAACTAGTAGGTATACATCCTTACGTCAGTGCCGGGCTCAGTACATTCAGGTAAACTCTATCTATCTATCATTTGAATAGATAGATGGAGTTTTACTACTTGGTAATATATGATATGGTACCAAGTTATCCTCAAATTGGGGATAATAATAATATTATTAAAAAAAGAAATAAAAAGAAAAAGTACGATATACGATATTAGTAATAACTAGCAACTATCGTTACTTATGTCCAAATCTATATATATAGATAGATATGTATAATATTAGGTAGGAGAGAGAGGGATTCGAACCCTCGATGGCATTTTATTACCACGCCAGTTTTCAAGACTGGAGCCTTAAACCGCTCGACCATCTCTCCTGGTTAGGCCTATTTTTCACCCGATATTCGGAAGTATCAATCATGTTTCTTAGGTACCTCTGATAATAGATCGGGGGGTGTTCAGCATCTATATATCTAGATATGATGTGTCGATAGATATCCCTTTTCCTTACTGAAACTTCTCTATACCGTGAAGTGAAAGACGCAGAGTAAAAACAATTCTGACCGTAGAGTTGTCACGGATAATCATCCCGAATGTCGGAATCTAAACCAATTATTCCTCAACAAAAACCTTGTGAAATTTGAGGCAGTTAGTGGCAAAAGGGAAAGGGTCTCCGCGCTCCGTCAACAAAATAATTTGTGGCGAAGCGAGAGTTCCGTCGGATGAGGATTGAATGGTATGAACAATCTATTCTTTACGGGAAAACAATCAGAATTATGACTATCGCGTCCCAATTGGCTTTATTTGGATTAATTGCCACTTCATTCTTACTAGTTGTAGGGGTGCCCGTTGCATTTGCATCCCCCGATGGCTGGTCCGATAACAAAAATATCGTTTTTTCAGGGGCGTCATTATGGATTGGATCAGTTTCTTCGGTAGGTATACCCAACTCGTTTATTTCTTAAACTTCTGTCGTTTCGGTTCCTCTTCTCGTAATTTACTATTACGGGTGGAGGTGCCAACCCCCCTTCCCGATAAATTGAAACTTTCAAATTTAAGATAGATACGTACGCAAACTTTTAACTAGTACAAATTCACTACGGAGTTAGAATGAAGTAACAAATTTTGCGGATATAGTTTAGTGGTAAAACATCTCCTTGCCAAGGAGATGACGCGGGTTCGATTCCCGCTATCCGCCTGTCTCATATGAGACAAGCAGGTTGTGTCATTTCATATGTAGAAATATGCATAAAATTTCTTCTGCAATTCTTTTCCAATGGAAGGCAAAAAAGTGGAAGGCAAAAAAGGAAGAAAGAAGCAAATAGTGAGGAAAAAGAAAGAAAGAATGAAACAAATTCAAATTTTAGACGAAAGATTAAAAATTGCTTGGAAGCGAAGACCAATCCAATGTTTACTCTTTCAAAATTTTGTTTCTCTTTTGAATGGTATGAGGTTTCGAGGCGAGACAAGTTTGTCGATATATCCGTTTCGTCATCAAACAAGTGGCAACCACATGTGTGGCATATGGTGAATTGCGTGGGGGGGGGGGGGGGGGCCAGCTACTTACTTGCTAATTCTTTTTGCAGGTAGTATACTTATTACTAGTAGAACTGCTAGGCATCGATAATATACTCACGTCCTAAATTACATGCTATCGAACAATCCAAATTGGATTGCTGTTTCTGCTTGTCCCCGGATCAGTGTTGTTCGCCGATAGCCAGCAGGGGGCGATATAGTCAAGTGGTAAGACGGAGGACTGCAAATCCTCAATTCCCCAGTTCGAATCTGGGTGTCGCCTAGCGGGAAAATTTTTCCGTATATAACGATGAAGAACTAGATGTATCTAGTTTACTTGGATCTATTAAGTTAAGTAGTTTTACCAGGGATTGTTTGTTGCGCCGAAATCGGATACAGGTTGAGGTGCTCTATAGCCTGTTATAGTCTATCACATTTCATGTGTCTCGATGCGTCACGCATAAACAATCCCAACTAAGTATATCATTAATTGGTAATCGGAGGGTCCAAATCTTCAAAATATTTGAAGGGGGGGGGGCGTCAAACAGTACCATTAAAAAAAAGGAAAAAAAAAAAGGGAAGTTGCATACGCAATATCTTTTCTTACTGAAGTATCCCATCAAGCAGGTGTCTGCTCCTCGCCGGCGACAAGTTTCAAGCTTCTTCAAGCTTTGTTTCGTATTTGGACTTATAAATAATTAGTAATTAGCAAAAATTGAGAGAGTAAATAGATAGGAGTTACAACTACGGACTTAGTTACTACAGCTTGGGCTGCTCTGACGGTGATTTCCACATTTTCCCTTTCACTTGTAGTTCGGGGACGAAGCGGTTTGTAACAAACCGTTAGCCGGTCCTTCAATAGCCTGATTCGGGGGATACATGTAGTCGTGGCGAGGCCATTGATTCGTGTTTCCCCCACTTCAATTTTTTTAATTTCGAGTGAAAAGAGGCGGTGCAGCCACTTTGAGTTTATTGCCCCTGCTCCAACCCGCAGTGTAATCATTGTTACTTATTAATGTTAAAAATTACTTCACATTAGGTCGGAGATAAAATTATTCAAATATTTTGAATAAACTAATATCTCTCTCTGTTAGCCATTTTTTTTACATTCAATATATTGCAGCTTGATAAATACACGGTGGACGGAAATACACAACTATTTCTAGTTCTTTATTTCTAAATAGTAATTACACACGGGGGTATATCTAAAGAGTTTTCTTGTATAAAAAGAAGCAAATATCTGAGAGAGCTCCAACTAACCTGAATTCCCTCTTTTTTTGTCGCTTCAAAGCAAAAATTGAAATAACGAAGTGGATGAATTTAGTAATCTAATAGACTGATTTTTTTCCTCACTATCGTGAAGAACCTACTCCGGTCATTCTTAGGTCATACCTTCGTTAACTGAAATTTCAATTGTTTCGTCTGACGGTTTGACTGCGCTAAGAACGAGAAACGGGGAGTGAATATATACCTGACACACATTTGAGACCATATCTTTGGTTCGGATACCTCACTTCTTTCTACTTGGTTTGTGTAGATCGATTCATCCCTTTTGAATTTGAAGAGGTATACAAATAAAGTATATTCAGATGCTACAGCCACCTAATATTAGTAATTAGGTAGATATCACCTTTGTAAGAAACAAGAGTAATTGAATGAAAAATAAAAATTGATAGATCACTTTTTTGATCTATCAATTTTGGGCAATTCCATTTGGGAATGATGCATGATACATGGTACCCAGAAAGATGGAAACGATAGAGAAACGCATAGATTCTGATTGGCAGAGAAAAGCTAGTCAAGAAAAAGTGCTAAGTTGCGGATAAGTTGCTACTAACAACCAGGTGACGCGAAAATCTCGTAGGGAACAGGAGTAGCGGTTTGCATATCACTCTATCTTACGAATGAGGAGTAGGGGGGGGGGTGCCCTCTTTTTCCCCTTCTTATTTGCTCTTGCATACGAAGATTTATTGACAAATTGGCAGTTGAATCAGTTGCCGATTCCTAGTTATTCTGCGCGGCCGTTTGAATGTAAAGAATAAGTAGAAAAGCTGTCGGGATTGGAATGAAAGGTGCGGTAGCTACAAACGCGAGAATATTTACTTCCGTATCGGTAGTTCAAATCATTAGTTGGAAAATAGCTCGAGCGGTTTCATCGAAAAAACTCTCGGATTCTATTATAAGCTATCTATTTCTAATTAGTCGGGTCGACCGAATTATTGGCTAATTAATTAGAAAAGAAAAAAAATATCGAATTTGAATCTTCGATATCGATTACATAGTATATCACGAAATGAAATCTCGAGGACACCTATTCTTTGTTTTTGCGAAGTATCAGCCCACTCTTGACGCATCCGTTTCCTATTAATTGATGAATTGCTTCAATTAATTTACTACACAATATTTTTGACATAAAAAACTTACTTGAGTCATTAATCCAATCCAAATTTAAATTTTTAAACAAATGGATTCTCTGATTATTTCCTTGTTACTTTTCTAAATTGACAACTGCTGGGAAATACCATTACTCTACCTAACAGGTAATTGGGCCCCCATCGTCTAGAGGCCTAGGACGCCTCCCTTTCACGGAGGCGACGGGGATTCGAATTCCCCTGGGGGTATTCACTTCTCACTTCTGGGTCGATGCTCGAGTGGTTAATGGGGACGGACTGTAAATCCGCTGGCGACGCCTACGCTGGTTCGAATCCAGCTCGACCCAAGTCCGAGGCTGTAAAGTTCACTTTGAACTAGCATATCTCATTAGAGTTTATCGGGATTGACGGGTCTCGAACCCGCAACTTCCGCCTTGACAGGGCGGTGCTCTAACCGATTGAACTACAATCCCAATAATTAATTTGATTGGAGTCTATGTAGAAATAGACTCTGAGTCAACAATTTTTTCTTATTCCCCGCCACTTACTTCAGCAAATAACTTCTTTTCAAAATTTGAACCAAGTCTCAAATGGTTGAAATTTTTGAAATTGCTAACTGAGGGATGGGAAACATCCGTCTGTTTTTTTAAGCTTTCTATGGCAATCAAAATACCTCACGTGATATAATTACCAAATTTGTTTTACTACTACGTATCTTTTGGTTTTTTTCTTCACCAACCGTTATCGTATCTTGGCATGCGTAACTGACCAATTTCGACAAAGGAAAATTTCTTTGGTTAGGTTTACCAACCCTGGATCGCACAGATGTCTTTTGCTTACAGCTCATGAAAATAATTTATCTTTTGGTGCAAAAAATTTCTGCGAGGGATGCAACAGAACTTAGTTCCACACCTTTTTCGTATAATCATTGTTATATGAATCTTCATCCACAAGAGGTTATGGAAAGTAAAAAGCGGGAAATAAGTTGATTCCCATTTTTTTGGAGGCTAGAGGTGCAACTCTCCATACATAAGGAGATAAAGATACGGAAATCTATCTAATTGATATACCTTTAATCGAGCTGAGTCTCGATTTATCACTTCATTAGGAGGAAGTAGAAACATGCCCGTACTACCAGAACCTGCACAAATTCAATTCGAAGGGTTTAATCGATTTGTTCACGAAAGATTGCTTGAAGAACTTGAAAATTTTCCGAAAATTGAAGACACAGATAAGGAAGTTGAATTCTGAATTCTAAGTGGACAGTATCAATTGACGCAACCTTCAGTCAAAGAGAGAGACGCCGTGTATCAATGTGTCACATATTCATCCGATCCATATGTACCAGTTTAATTGATTCGTAGCGGAGATGGAAAAGTGGTACAAGAAGAAGACGTACGGTCCGGATCTATTCCCTGGATGAATTCTAAGGGGACGTTTATTATCAATGGAGTTGCCAGAGTCTCGATAAATCAAATATTGAGAAGTCCCGGTATTTACTACAACCGAGAATCGGATCAGAAAGGAATTTCCACATATACTAGCACTGCAATTTCGGATCGGGGAGGGAGATTCAAACCAGAAATAGATAGAAAGGAGAAAATTTGGGTTCGTATCAGCAAGAAGAGAAAGATATCCATTTCGATTTTATTAATAGCTATGGGGTTAAGCAAGAGAGATATCTCGCAAAATGCTCGTTATCCCAAGATTTTTTCAGATATGTTGAAGAAACAAGAGGGAGCCGTCGAATCGTCGGAGGATGCTACAGCAGAACTTTACAAACACTCATACTCCGCTACAGACGCGGATATCTCATTTTCAGAATCTATATTCAAGGAGTTATAGAAGAGGTTTTCCCAGCATAGATGTGAGTTGGGACGGATTGGTCGACGAAATCTGAATATCAAACTAACCCTTGATGTACCTGAGGAGGAACATTTTTTGCTGCCCCAAGACGTATTAGCAGCCGCAGATCACTCAATAGAAATAAGCTACGGAATGGGCAACCTCGATGACATAGATCACCTGAAAAATCGACGTGTTCGATCTGTAGCAGATTTGCTTCAGGAACAATTGAAATTGGCCCTAAACCGTTTAGAGAATTCGATTCGGCAAAATCTATCTAGGGCTGTTAGGCGCAAACGGGCGATAACGCCCCGAGGATTAGTAACGCCTGCACCAGTAGCAGCAACTTTCAAGGAGTTTTTTGGATCACATCCCCTATCACAATTTCTGGACCAAATAAACCCATTATCGGAAATGGTGCATAAACGGAGATTAAGCTCCGTAGGTCCTGGCGGATTGACACGCCGAACCGCCAGTTTTCAAGCTAGAGATATTCACTTCAGTCACTATGGGCGTATCTGCCCAATCGAAACATCGGAAGGCATGAATGCTGGCCTTATTTCGTCGCTAGCTATTCAGGCAGAAGTTACCAACTCCGGGTCTTTGCGAAGCCCATACCTCAAAATTTCGGAATCATCTGAAAAAGAGCAATTAATCTACTCATCTCCCACTGAAGATGATTACTCCCGAATAGCAACTGAAAATTCATTACTCTCCCAATGGAGAGCTGGAGAGAAGGAACTTATACCGGTTCGATATAAACAAGAATTTCTCAGCGTCCTTTGGGAACAAGTTGATTTCCGAAGCATCCATCCCTTGCATTATTTTTCTGTTGGAGCTTCCCTCATTCCATTCATTGAGCATAATGACGCGAACTGCGCCTTAACGGGTTCTACCATGCAACGTCAGGCGGTTCCACTGGTTAATCCCGAAAGATGTTTTGTAGGAACTGGGTTAGAGAGTTAAGTAGCCTCAGATTCAGGAAGTGTAGTTGTATCTGAACGAGAAGGATAAATCCGATACGTCGATGGCAATATGATTGAACTACTATCAACCGACGAGGCGCCAAGCAATGATGTGGTTCTACGTATTACAAATCATCAGTTAAAAATATATGAGCGTTCCAACAGCAATACCTGCATACATCAGAAGTCTATGGTTTCAGTGGGAGAATTACTGAGACGCGGGGAAGCTATCGCGGATGGGGCAGCAACTGCCAGGGGAGAATCAGCTTCGGGTAAAAATATCCTAGTAGCCTACATGCCGTGGGAAGGCTACAACTTCGAAGATGCAGTGTTGATTAGCGAACGTCTGATATACGAAGACATCTCCACATCTTTTCACATCGAAAGACACGAAGTTGAAGTCTGCGCGACAAATCAGGGTCCTGAAAGGGTTACCAAGCAAATACCTCAATTGGATAGTCATACACTTCGACACCTAGATGATAATGGGCTCGTAGAATCGGGATCTTGGGTAGAGGCGGGAGATGCCTTGGTCGGCAAACTGACGCCCCAAGAAGGGGCAGATTCGTCACGTGCTCCAGAAGGAAGATCGTTACAAGCCATTTCTGGCATACAATTAGTTAATGCGAGAGAAAGCTGTCTGAAAGTTCCGATTGGTGGAAGAGGTCGAGTCACTGACGTCAGGTGGGTCTATCCCGAAGACGATACTTCGAACGATTCGGAAGTCATTCATATCTATATATTGTAAAAGCGTAAGATACAAGTAGGTGATAAGATAGCTGGCAGGCATGGAAATAAAGGTATTGCGTCAAAAATATTGCCTAGGCAGGATATGCCTTATTTGCAAGATGGAACACCAGTCGACATGATATTAAGTCCTTTAGGAGTACCCTCATGAATGAATGTGGGACAGATTTTCGAATGCCTACTTGGGTTAGCCGGGGGGTTTCCAGAAACCCATTACCGTATAGTACCTTTTGATGAAAGGTATGAGCGAGAAGCTTCCAGAAAATTAGTACTTACAGAACCTTGTAGGGCAAGTGCGATCACCCACAACCCGTGGTTATTTGAACCCGATCACCCCGGAAAGAGTCGATTGATTGATGGACGAACAGGTGAGCCCTTCGTGCAACCTATTACGACGGGAAGAGGCTATATGATGAAATTGATTCATCAGGTCGACGATAAAATTCATGCGCGATCCAGTGGACCTTACGCACTTGTTACGCAGCAACCTCTCAAGGGGAGATCCAGGCGAGGGGGGCAGCGGGTTGGAGAAATGGAAGTCCGGGCCTCGGAGGGTTTTGGTGTGTCTTACACGTCACAAGAAATGCTTACCATTAAATCAGATCATATTCAGGCTCGTTACAAGGTACTTAGTGCAATTATGACCGGAAAACCTGTTTCTAACCCCAATACCGTTCCGGAGTCTTTCCGATTGCTAGTTCGAGAGTTACGTCGCATGGGTTTAAACCTGGAACACAATTCTATAATTGAAGAAGATTTGGAAAGGCAGAGCGAAACCATTTGATATTTAATTGAAACTTCTTTCATGAGTAATGAGTAATTAATCGGAAATTTTTCTATTATGATTCATCGAGCTAATTATCAACAACTTCGAATTGGACTGGCTTCCCCCGAACAGATTCGTGGTTGGGCTGAGAGAGAATTACCCAATGGAGACGTCGTTGGGCAAGTCGATTAACCTTACACGTTGCATTACAAGACTCACAAACCAGAGAGAGATGGCTCATTTCGCGAAAGGATACTCGGACCCATAAAAAGCGGCGTCTGCGCGTGTGGAAACTATCGATCCGTCGATAACGAAGAAGATTCTAATTTCTGCAAACATTGCGGAGTTGAGTTTATTGACTCCCGGGTTCGAAGATATCGAATGGGATACATTAAACTTGCGTGTCCAGTAACTCATGTGTGGTTTCTGAAGCGAATTCCTAGTTATGTTGCAAATCTACTTGCCAAACCTCTTAAAGAACCAGAAAGCCCAGTATATTGCGATGTGTGACTCGATTGTATATGTCGATCATTACAGATTAGCTGCAAGCTGTCATCCCATGTAGAAGTGGAAAGCCTCTAACCGACATGTCTCTCGCGTCAATCGAGGATTACTGTCTAACTCGGGATAAAAAACTACCGTGTGCATAATGGGGAACCCCCTCCATGGTTAAGTTTTAGCAAAAAATCCAGCGATTGGGCTTCGTAAGAACTATTTCTATCTCAGCTGATAAATTGAGAATCAAGTTCTGTTTAATACAGTCCTTCGGTTTCCTTTTGTTTCTCCTTCTTCCTTTCTAGAAAAAGTTTTCTAAGTAGTACTATCTATCTATATATAGATAGATATGGTTAGGAAAATCTAATCATCGCATCGATTTTTCCGTTGAACTAGCAGCCATCGAAGTGGAGTGGAAACCCAAAGAGGGAAGGGAAATGATCGCATTGGGAACGAGGGAAATATCTCCAGCCTACGATTAAACTAAGACAGAAATACGGGAAGGAGAATCACCTTCTTACTTTCTTTTCGGTAGATCGCTCAATACGGGGGTTTAAGACTACTCGAAAAAAACAAGTTGAAATCCGAGTAATGAACAACTACTTCATCTTCAACGAGACGGTGTTACCACGTCTCGAAACCGTCAAATTGTTTCGATTTTACGCTTAGTTATTCGAGCCGGATGAGAGGAAACAATCGCGTCCGATTCTAAGGGGGGGGGGGTCACCACCCGACCTATCCCAATCTTTTTCTTGCTAGGCCCGTGGCCGAGAGGCCCAACCTATTAAGATTGCGGGGTTTGTTCAATTATGAAGACCGATCCTGGAGAAACATGCTTCCCGCTTCTTTTTCTACTCGAAATTATGAAACGCTTCGGGGGAACGAAATCGCCACCGGGGGGGATGCCGTCAAAAAAGGATTAACTAGCTTGGATCCGCAAACTGTTATTGATCGTGCCTATTTGGAGTGGCAGGCGCCGGCTAAACAAAAGCCTGTTGGGAATGAATGGGAAGATCGAACAATTCAAAGGAGGAAAGATCTTCTGGTCAGACGAATGAAATTAGCCAAGGATTTTTTACGGACAAATCTAAAACCGGAATGGATGGTTTTAAATTTTTTGCCGGTTCTTCCACCTGAATTGAGACCAATAGTTGAATCATATGAAGGTGAATTAGTTACTTCCGACCTTAATGAGCTTTACAGAAAGGTAATTTATCGAAATAATACTCTTGTTGAATTCTTATCGGGCAGTGAATTCACGCCGGAAGGATTAATCGTCTGTCAGAAGAGACTTATTCAAGAAGCTGTAGACGCTCTCATCGATAACGGTATACGCGGGCAACCAATGAGGGATATTAATAATAGACCCTACAAGTCATTTTCAGAGGTTATTGAGGGAAAAGAAGGACGATTTCGCGAGAATTTGCTCGGAAAACGGGTCGACTACTCAGGCCGCTCCGTCATTGTCGTAGGCCCATCTCTTTCATTACATCAATGTGGATTACCTCGAGAAATGTCAATCGAACTTTTTCAAATATTTGTAATTCGTAACTTGATTGGGTGACATCTTGCTTGTAATCTGCGATCAGCTAAAAGTATGATACGAAAAGGAGATCCCATTATATGGGAAGTTCTTCGGGAAGTTATGCGGGGTCACCCCATACTACTGAATCGGGCACCTACTTTGCATAGACTAGGTATACAAGCCTTTCAGCCCATCTTAATAGAAGGACGTGCCATTCGTTTGCATCCATTGGTTCGTGGGGGGTTTAATGCAGATCTTGACGGAGATCAAATGGCCGTTCATGTGCCCCTATCTATTGAAGCTCAGATTGAGGCTCGTCTTCCGATGTTTTCGCACGTAAATTTGTTATCCCCCGCTACGGGGGATTCCGTATCTGTCCCGAGTCAAGACATGCTTCTCGGCCTTTATGTACTAACAATTGAAAATAAGCAAGGAGTTTACGGAAACAGACATTCCATTTCCGTGGGAGGGGATGACGTCTACTCCGCCGAAATACCCAGTTTCGGCAGTTACTACGACATACTCAGGGCCAAGGAATCAAATCAAATTGATTTCTGTAGCTTTTTGTGGCTTCGATGGGAATTGAATTTGGAAATGATTAGTTCGAAAATTCGCGAATTACCTATTGAATCTCAATATGAATCCTTGGGAACCTCTCTTCATTCCTATGATAATTACCAGATTAGAAAGTGTAGGAAAGGATATATCCCAAGTATACATGTACTTACTACAGCTGGTCGTATTTTGTCTAATCAACAATTAAAGGAAGCGATACAAGGTGTATCGAAGGCTTCTTAATGTACTACTTTGTCCGCATCGGATATGGTGACATGCTACGAAGTAACTATATATATATTTAACCGCACTAATGAAGAATGAAAAATCTTCTAAATATCGATGTAAATCTATCTATCTATATATAGATAGATAGATTTAATAAATAATTAATAAATTACCTAAATTCAAATTATTGATGAATAAATATCACAAGATAAAGAGATATATAAGTTGAGGTTTTTACAATGACGAATCAAACTGAATTACCGTTCTGCAATAAAGCAATGGATAGAGTTGCGATGAGGCGACTCATCGGCAAACTAGTCGTTTGTTTCGGAATTGCATCTACAACAAATATTTTGGATCAAGTTAAAATTTTGGGTTTTCAGCAGGCTACAAAAGCATCTGTCTCACTGGGCATCGACGACCTTCTAGCAGTACCATCCAGAGGATGGCTTGTACAAGACGCTGAGAACTAAGGCTACGTGTCGGAGCAGCATTACCGCTACGGGAGTCTGCATGCCGTGGAGAAGTTACGCCAATCAATCGAAGCCTGGTACGCCACAAGCGAATGTTCGAAGCGGGAAATGAATCCAAGTTTCAAAATGATCGATCCTTTAAATCCGGTCCACATGATGTCTTTTTCAGGGGCTCGAGGAAGTATATCCCAAGTACATCAGTTGCTTGGCATGCGGGGATTGATGTCAGATCCCCGGGGACAAGTAATTGATCTACCTATTCGAAGAAACCTCCGCGAAGGCCTATCCCTGACAGAATATATAATTTCTTGTTATGGCGCCCGCAAAGGGGTTGTGGATACCGCCGTTCGAACCTCCGACGCCGGATACCTAACACGCAGACTTGTCGAAGTGGTCCAACACATTGCGGTACGCAAAAAAGATTGCGAAACTACCAAAAGCATAGCTTCGCTTAATTTCATCGAAGGAAAACGAGAATCTATTGAAACAATATCCTATCAAAAATTGGTTGGACGTGTGTTGGGAGATAATGTCTACCGAGATAGCAGATGTATCGCTATCCGTAATCAAGATATCAGTGACGGACTGGCTGGTAACTCAGTAGTATCGACGCAGCCGATATATGTGAGATCTCCTTTGACACGTAAAAGCATTTTCCGGATTTGTCAGTTGCGTTACGGTCGGAGTCTTGCTCATTACGATTTGGTAGAATTGGGGGAAGCCGTCGGTATCATCGCGGGTCAATCCATTGGAGAACCGGGAACTCAATTGACATCAAGAACTTTTCATACTGGTGGGGTATTTACGGGCGATATCGCAGAATACGTACGAATTCCGTTTAATGGACTTATTAATTCCGATGGGAGGCTGGCTCATCCCACACGTACGCGACATGGGCATCCTGCTTGGGTGTGTCGAAATGATCTACCCGTTGCTATCGCGAGTTGTGGCGGTGTACACAATCTTGTCGTCCCAGCTCAAAGTCTACTTATGATTCGAAACGGTCAGTATGTTGAGGCGCAGCAAATTGTTGCGGAAGTACGAACCAAGGAGTTTCCCCTTAAAGAACGTATCCAAAAAGCTATCTATCCAAATCTAAAAGGGGAAATTCACTGGAGTAAATTTGTGTGGCATGTGCGCGATTGCATAAGCAATCCTAGTCGTGTTGTACGCGAGGCGGGCCACATCCGGATTCTTTCAGGAACTTGTAGCGAATCTGACGAAAACTATTTGTTTCATAAAGATCAGGATAGAGTCGATATCAAACTCGACTCTATCGAAGTTAAAAAAAGGTGCAGTTCTCCTAAGGAAATTGGCAAGAAGAAAATTGATGCCGCCAATTGCGAAAGTTCGCAAAAAAGTATCCGAGAATTTGGAATAGATCCAAAATATTTTTCAGGTTGGTCGAAACCTCCAACATCTAACTATATCTTATCTAATATCAGAGTGAAGCGGTCCGGAAAAACTGAATGCGTTTCTCTGTTGTTGGAGAGGCAACAAGCAAATCTCAACAAATCATGTTTTGCAAATATTGATGTTCAATTAACCAGTATTTTAGATGAAAATGATATCTTCGCCATCTCCGAAAGATTTGAGTATCAAACTTGTACTTCGGGGATTCTACTACATGGCACCATAGAAATTGAATCTACTGATAAAAAGATATTTGCCTCTGACGGTAAGGCCGAAGAAACAACTTACGGCTCGTGGTATAGAGTAGTCAGAGGAGGCAATTCCTTCCTAATTCCCGAGGAGACTTATACCATATATGAACCCCCATCATCTGTTTCAATAACAAACAATACGATTGTAGAAAAAGGCACACGAATAACTGATACTATTAGTAGTGAAGTAGGTGGGCTGATCCAAATTGAGGAACCATTAACAAATAGTTTTACAGTAAGAGTATTACCCGGATATATCTGTGATCTGGAAGGAGCAACTAATAGACCCAGACAAAATATGAATCTGACAAAGCCGGGTAATATGATTCCCAAGGGAATCGAAGCCGGGGATTGGGTTTACCTACAATCGGTTACACTTCACGGGGAAATAAAAACCTCTGTCCCAGTAAGACCAGTTGTCAAATACGACGTATCTAGCGATTTCTTGGCGCAAGGAATCTTCCGCGTCGATAAGCCGAAGACGCAGAAACGCGTGGACGCTCAAGTCCTTCGATTTATCTCCCATAAAAATGGTGAGAGAATTAAAAAGATTAATCACACGACTACTCAGTTAATTCGAACTTTTTTAGTGGCTGAGTGGCAAAGACACTCCCGCGATACCCTTTCTACGAAAAGAAATTACTTATCTCTCACCAATGTGAGAATCAATAATCTATTCGGTACTTTCCTTCAAGTTAATTTGTTGGCATCTCCTCCCGCACGAAGTTTCAGAGTCAGTCAGTTTTCCAAGAAATTGGTGTCCGTTGACAAACCCCTTCTCGCTCAGGTAAATCTATCCGACGGTGGCAATAATCTAGTTCGCGAATATCAGAGCGTTACTGCTTATTCGGTGCCGGAGCGAGGTGCGTCTTTCCTAACTTTGTCACCTTTTGATTTTTATCGTACCAATTCTTTTGCTTATTCAAGCAATAATAGGTACGGGGAGATAGCTGGGAAATATTTCTCTTGCTCAGAATCAGATGTAGGCGGCTCAACCGGGAGTTTTAGGAACGCTTTACCCAGTTTCAAATGCGAATCTTGTTCGGAAAAGTATCCGAATCTAAACATTAAAAAAAGGTCGTCTAAATTCGAGAAATCGAGCTTTACCTGTCGTCAATTAGAAGTTGGAGAGGTAGGTCTCGTGGGGACTTCATATGCCATTTACTACTTATTGTTTTCCCTCCAATTGTCGTTGGGTGGAAAAGCCCCCCCTTGCAAAAGTTATTTTATTGATTATTTGACAGATACATATGCAACAGATACGTCGGAACATCGACATCGGTATCTAATTGATGAGAATAAATTAGTATCAAAATGTCCTATAAATTCCTTTTTAAATAGATTTTTGTTGGAGAAGCCGATTCATTCGCCACCAAAATTTTTCATTCGGGGAATCCTGTTAATTAATCCAGGATTACTAATCAGTGGAAGTCGATTTTTCTGTAGAAGTGGTTTATTTATCCAGTCCGGTCAGGTCGTAGCCATTCACCCAGATTACTTATTAATCAGAACTGGTAAGACTGTTCCGGCGAACCAGGGAGCAGCTCCTCATAAAATATCCGGAGACATTATCGGGGAGGGAGATACCTTAATAACATTACCATATGATAGGTTGAAATCTGGAGACATCACCCAGGGTCTTCCGAAGGTTGAGCAGCTGCTGGAGTCTCGTTCCATTGCTTATATTCCAGCAAGAATCGAAGATCTTTTCAGAAGGTGGAATCGGGGTATTACGAGATTAATTGGCAACCTCTGGAGTCACTTCCTAAGTACTGGAACAAGTCTGGAACACTGCCAAGTGATTTTAACCAATGAAATTCGAGAAGTTTACGAATCTCAAGGGGTACAAATATCCGACAGACATCTAGAAATTATTATTTGGCAACTGACATCAAGGGTCGTAGCATCGGAAGATGGGGTAACCAACGTCTTTTTCCCCGGGGAACTTGTTGAGTTATCACAGGCGGAGCGGATGAATCGTGTATTGAAGAGACCGATTTTTTACGAACCCATTATACTGGGAATGACAAAAGCAGCCCTTAGTACTACTAGTTTTTCATCAGAGGCGAGTCTTCAAGAAACTACGCGAGTATTGGCCAAAGCTGCTCTCCGCGGTCGAATCGATCGGTTAAAAGGATTGAAGGAAAACGTTATTCTCGGCGACGCTGTCCCCGTTGGCACAGGTAGTCCAGAAATCATTTGCCAACTAGAAGTTAATAAACGAAAAGGGTTTCACTTGGTAATAGATAGAAATAACAAGAACCCAACTTGGGTAACAAAACGTGATTTATGTGACTACCATGAGAAACGAAATGTCGACCCCAATCTATTTTTCCAAACGGGATTGAGCCGACCCCTCCCTTATATTAATCTTGAAATGAGCTAGGAAGTTTCGTGGTATCAAATGACGTTTTTGTGCGTCTCAACCCGCAAAATTGATTGTCAGATTGTAATAATTTATCAAATTTAGTTAAAATGAAACGAATTTATAGTTTCTCATACCCGAGGAGAAGATGCAAGAGAAAAATTGGAATATCGATTTGGAAGAAATGATGGCAGCCGGGACTCATTTCGGTCATCAAACCCAGAAATGGAATCCTAGGATGTCACCTTTTATATTTACGGAACGAAAGGGTGTTCATATACTCGATCTAACTCAGACTGCCCGTCTTTTATCTGAAGCTTGTGATCTAGTATTTGATGCAGCAGCGGAGGGAAAGGAATTCCCAACGGTTGGTACGAAACATCAGGTAGCTGATTTGATAGCATCAGCCGCGACAAGATCTCAATGTCACTATGTAAATGAAAAATGGCTAGGCGGCACGTCGACAAACTGGTTCACCACAGAGATGCGTCTCCGTAGGTTTCAATACTTACAAAACGAAGAAGATACGGGAGGGTTCGACTGACTTCCGAAGAAAGAGGCGGCGATTTTGAGGGGATAACTAGCTAAATTGAAAAAGTGTCTAGGCGGAATTCAATATATGTCGGATTTACCTGATATTGTGATAATTACTGATCAACACGAATAATCTATCGCCCCTAGGGAATGTATTATTTTAGGTATTCCCACAATTTGTGTTGTGGATACAGATTGTGATCCGGATCTTGTAGATATCCCAATTCCCGGTAATGACGACGCGCGACCCTCAATCCGATGGATATTGGATAAACCAACATCAGCTATTTGTGAAGGTCGTGCAAACTCAAAATTATTTGAAGTAAATTAACATATGGCAAGGCCGTGGTGGAGAATTACCTCGACAACTTGTGACGAAATAACAAAAGATTTACGTCGCAATTGGGGATATGGCCCAAATTCATCAGAAACTAACTTGCTTCTGTTACTTCGTAAGTATAAAAAGAATAGAAAGAGTTGTAGTGATTACCTTAAATATTTTGGATAAATTTTTCCATTGAGAAGGGGGTATTACGCACATCGAGCAACTGCGAATCTATGAGATGGATGATCTGTATCAAGTATCGAGTGTAGAAGTAGGCTAACACTCTTATTGGCAAGTAGGAGACTTCCAGGTTCATGCGCAGGTTCTTGTAACTTCCTGGATCGTCATAGCCTCGTTATTGGCTTTACCTATTGTAGGTGCCAGGAATCTGCAAACCATACCGACTGGCAGCCAGAATTTTATCGAGTATGTTCTCGAATTTATTAGAGATTTAACTAGGACCCAGATGGGGGAAGAGGAATACCGTCCCTGGGTTCCATTTATTGGAACGATGTTTCCATCTATTTTCGCTTCCAACTGGTCTGGTGCTTCGTTTCCTTGGCGAATCGTTCAGTTACCCCATGGAGAGTTGGCTGCACCTACCAACGATATCAACACCACTGTTGCGTTAGCCTCGCTTACATCAGTAGCACATTCCTATGCGGGTTTACAAAAGAGAGGTTTCAGCTATTCCGGTAAGTATATCCAGCCAACTCCAGTATTGTTACCTATCAATATTTTGGAAGATTTTACCAAACCCCTATCACTTAGTTTTCGACTGTTTGGAAATATTTTGGCTGACGAGTTAGTAGTAGCTGTCCTCGTCTCCCCAGTACCTTCAATTGTTCCTGTACCCATGACGCCTTTGGGATTATTTACAAGTGCCATACAGGCTTTGATTTTTGCTACTTCAGCTGCAGCTTATATTGGGGAATCCACGGAGGGCCATCACTAATTCTCTTGGAATGAGTTATTCTGAAGGGCTATATGGTACTTATAAAATAAATTCTCCGAGAACCATTCATCGGATGGTCGTGGTGAAGAAGCCGTTTCCGTGGTATCATGCTACAACGGTACGAGACCCGTGTTGTCTTTCCTTCCACTCCGAATAACAATAATAAAGAGGGGGGGGGGGGGGGGCCCTTTCCCCCCCCCCCCTCCCCGTCTGAACCCCGATTTAGATCTCGGTTACATGTACGTATTTCACAGTATATCAGGTGAATTGGTTAGATTTTACTTGTACTAAAATTAGAATGGACATGTTTCGGTAGATAATAATTGGCATCACCAAATAAAATACTCGAATTTTCTCGATCAAATTGTCTCAAATTAGGTAAGAAGTCACACTGATTGCCATAGTAAATCAATACGTTCCTCCCGTACCTTAGTACTGTTCCGAATCCAACAATAAGTTAAGTCGGCATATTACATTACTGGTTTCGATCAGATTCATGTAGAATTGATTTCTGGATTAGCGTTTACTAGAAACTCGTCGCTGCGACAATTCTAGTTAGTACCCAACGAAACAATATTGATTAACGTAAATAAATTAGGAGGAGACTAATACGAATCCATTGATTTCTGCTGCTTCTGTTATTGCTGCCGGGTTAGCTGTAGGCCTCGCTTCAATCGGACCCGGTGTAGGCCAGGGCACTGCGGCAGGTCAGGCAGTCGAGGGTATTGCAAGACAGCCAGAAGCAGAAGGCAAGACACGAGGTACTTCATTATTGAGTTTGGCTTTCATGGAAGCTTTGACAATTTACGGCTTAGTTGTAGCTCTAGCTCCGCTATTTGCGAATCCATTTGTTTAACTTCTTTGAAGTAAGAAGTAGTTTGTTGCATCTTCACCCCTCCCTTCGCCAAACTATTTTCGAATCAATGGCGAACCACTAATTTGAAGGGAGGGGCCTAGCGGTAAATTGCTGCTCCATTCACCCAACCGAGTCCCTGCCATGTTTATCTGTAACTTTCTTCTCTTTCTCTCTCTCTACCAATTAGAAAGTTTTAACAAATGGAGTAAACTACTACAAGTTAATAAAATTTATGATTACTAAAAATCAGGTATTCGTCGCAGTTTTCTTTTGATTTCTCTAAATTCGAGGCTTGTCATTTCGTATCAGGCCGGACCAGAGGTTGTTAAAATCTCGCAAAACTTTCTAGGAGGGAAGGGACTATGAGAAGTGTAAGTGAGATTGCTGCTCCCTCAAGTGATTGGACTCTTTCCGCAAGTATTGGTTTAAATACCAATATTTTGGAGATAAACTTAATCAACTTAATTTTAGTACTAGGTATATTATTTTACTATGGAAAGGGGGTGTGTGCGAGTCGTACATCCGAGTGGGATAACTGTTTCCCCCAGTTGTACCCAAAGGTGCAAAACTCCGACGAATTCCCTGTAGGTAAAAACTATGCAAGAACCGGAGCATTTCGTGTAATCGGTGAAATTTTAAATTTCGAAAACTGATTTCCGGTATTGTCGTCAATATGGTTAAAGCCAAATTGCTTAAAGTCTTAGCAAAATTGGGGTTCTTTTCTCCCTACCGCGTAAGCCAAATCGCGATTGGAGGTGCATTACTATCTATATTCGGTATATGACGCCCATATCAAGAATACTTCGATTTGTACTACCTTTCAAGATAGATACCTATACCTACGTAGGTAAATATATAGATAGATGTCGGAGTTGACTTAGCTCAACCTCCTTCAGTTTGCTGAATAGACAACCCATACAAGATGAATACTACTCGGGAGAAGCGGCTCTCAATTAATTAATAATTATCTGGGAGAGTCCTCAATCTTTTTCCCCATTCAAATATTGATTATTCTACCTAAGCATTGAATAGATGAATCTTGTTAGTCAATGGGAAAAGGAAGGAAGGCGAGCCCGTGTTCGTAAGTAATGTATGCCGAATCTTATCAAATTTTCGGGAGAAATGGGCAGGAAAGCCGAATGGATCAAAAAATCCACGTTCGGTTTGGGAAGAGATCACCAGCCTCCGAAAATCGGAGATCTGTAATCCACTTTCATTGATTAATCTTTTAGAAAATCGTGAAAGAACAATTTTGAATACAATTAGGGATGCGGAAGAGCGTCACAAAGAAGCTTCTAATAAACTTCGTAAGGCTCGTATTCGCCTGCAGCAAGCGGAAGTGAAAGCGGATGAAATCCGAATCAATGGACTTGCGCAGATGGACAGAGAACGACGAGATCTTGTCGATGCAGCTGACGAAGATTTAAAAGGATTGGAAGATAGTAAGAATTATGCGATTCGTTTCGAGAAGCAACGCGCTATTGAGCAGGTTCGGCGGCAAGTTTCTAGATTAGCATCTGAAAGGGCTCTAGAAAGCTTAAATAGTCGTTTGGATAATCAACTGCATTTGCGAATGATTGATTATCACATTGGCTTGTTTAGAGCCATGGATAACAAATCCGACTAGTTCCAATTTCACTACTAGCTTTCAGCTCATTATGAAACGGGTTTTATTTTTAACTTTTCCCCTTCCAGTAATATTTTTTTTGCAGAAATGGTAATAAACATTCGACCTGACGAAATTAGCAGCATTATTCGCAAGCAAATTGAAGGGTATGTCCCGGAAGTGAAAGTTGTTAACATTGGTACTGTACCTTAAGTCGGAGATGGAATCGCCCGTATTCATGGACTCAACAAAGTAATGGCTGGTGAATCGGTGGAATCTGAGGATGGTACAGCAGGAATCGCTCCGAATCTGGAATCTGATAATGTTGGGGCCGTACCGACGGGTGATGGATTGACCATACAAGAAGGAAGCTCCGTAAGAGCGACGGGAAAGATTGCCCAAATACCGGTTAGTGATTCGCTTCTGGGCCGTGTTGTAAATGCCTTGGCCCAACCTATTGACGGCAAAGGTCAAATCCCAGCTTCCGAGTTTAGGTCGATTGAATCCCCTGCTCCAGGAATTATTTCGAGACGCTCCGTCTACGAACCTTTACAAACAGGTCTTATTGCTATTGACTCCATGATTCCCATAGGTCGTGGTCAACGAGAATTGATTATTGGCGATAGACAGACTGGTAAAACAGCAGTAGCTACAGATACAATTTCGAATCAGAAAGGTCAAAATGTTATATGTGTCTATGTAGCCATTGGTCAAAAAGCTTCTTCCGTGGCTCAGGTAGTAGATACGTTTCAAGATCGCGGTGCCATGGAATATACGATCGTAGTATCGGAAACCGCTAATTCCCCAGCTACTTTGCAATATCTTGCTCCTTATACGGGAGCAGCTTTGGCCGAATACTTTATGTATCGCAAGCAGCATACCCTGATTATTCACGACGATCTTTCTAAACAAGCCCAAGCTTATCGACAAATGTCTTTGCTACTAAGGAGACCACCCGGTCGAGAAGCATATCCAGGAGATGTTTTTTATCTACATTCTCGTCTTCTAGAGAGAGCAGCTAAGTTAAGTCTCCAATTAGGGGAAGGTAGCATGACAGCTTTACCTATCGTTGAAACGCAAGCAGGAGATGTTTCAGCCTACATTCCTACCAATGTTATTTCTATCACCGATGGATAAATATTTTCATCAGCGGATCCATTTAACGCTGGAATTCGACCAGCAATAAATGTGGGTATTTCCGTATCTAGAGTAGGCTCCGCAGCTCAAATAAAAGCTATGAAACAAGTGGCTGGCAAATTGAAATCGGAATTGGCACAATTTGCAGAATTGGAGGCTTTTGCACAATTTGCTTCTGATCTTGATAAAACTACTCAGAATCAGTTAGCCAGGGGTCAGCGACTGTGTGAACCGCTTAAGCAGTCTCAATCAGCCCCATTACCAGTAGAGGAACAGGTTGCTACCATTTACGTCGGAGTTAACGGATATTTGGATGTACCAGAAGTTGAACAAGTCAAACGGTTCTTGGTTCAGCTACGCGAGTATTTAATAAAAAACAAACCTGAATTTGGCGAAATTATTCGTTCCACAAAAGTATTTACGGAACAAGCGGAAACACTTCTGAAGGAAGCAATTAAGGAGTCGACAGAAATTTCCACGCTGCAAGAGAAGTAGGTAATACGCTTGCAGATTTCATTCGGGGAGTGATGTAACCCTTGGGCTTCATCCTTTTTTCAGTTTATCCACGCCGATCCGATATAGTGACCTCAAACACGGAATTACGCCCAATAGGATTTGAACCTATACTTAAGGTTTAGAAGACCTCTGTCCTATCCATTAGACGATGGGCGTTTTCTTCCTCCTCCTCCTGGTTGATCATGAACATGAATACGTTTATGGATTAGTTAGCAAATCGTGAACAAACAAGAACTTTAGTTTGTTCACGACACAATTTATGATTGAAGGATTTGATTTAACTGGAGTGGGGCCCCGTAATTCTTAGTATCGTATTAGCAGCGGATAGCGGGAATCGAACCCGCATCAGTAGCTTGGAAGGCTAAAGGTTATAGTCGACGACGGCAAACGATCATGACGTCGCTAATCCAGAACCGAACGTGGAAGTTTCCACCCATTCGGCTCCTTCATGGAGATAAAGGAAGGCTAAAATGGTACAAAACTGGGAAAATTTTGCTTAGCTAAATGGAACAATAAAAAGAGAGATGGGTGAATCGTCTCCCCTACCTTCTTCGGAGAAAGGGAGCATATATCAAAATTACTTTTATGAGGATCGAGGCTTCCTCCCCCATATCGGGGAATGTTGGGACTTCCTTTTTCGTTCCCTTCGAAGGGGAGAGAGCCGACCCAACTTGAGTGAGGTCATCCATAAAATCTATGTCAGTCTTGCTTACGTCTTGGTCGTATAGCGTGAATATACTTCTTAGATGATCCTTTGAAGAAAAAAATTAGTTTCGTCGATTTCTCTTTCTTTTTTTTTTTTTTTCTCTTTTACTTCGTTCTTTATTTCTACTTCGAAAAATCTTTAGGGAAATATTTCTCACCGAGTCGGAAGCTATTGCTATTGCTTAGCCAAAAAAGTGCTTGACTTCATAATCTTGATAAACCAAGATTAATTGACTTCTAACTTTCGAGCTTGGATTTTTTTCTCCAAGGTTCAGTGACGATGAGACAAATATTTTAGATGTCTACCCATAGATTCCTAATTTTTCCTCCTTCTGAAGGCGTCTAAAGTTTTTTGCCAAGAAAATCCTGCTTCGTTACTAAGCGGTACGACTTTCGAAGTACAAGAGTAACGGGAATGGCGCATCCTTTCCATACCAGTCCATACCAGTAACTAGTAAGGAGAAATAGCTACACTTCTGTAAAAATGAAGTTTTTCAATCTAGTTAAAATTCGATTTGAAAGATCCCTTAACTAGTAAAATCAATATGAACCGAGTCACACTTTTACCACTAAACTATACCCGCTCTAATACAATTGTATTATACGAACTATCTGTACATTGGTGAGACGTTCCAAACGTTCTTACATTTGGTTGTAGGAGGCCCCCCCCCCCACCCGCCACCCACTCCCTTCCTTGTTTTTGTATATATCTTGATATATCTATATATATCTATATAGATAGATAGATACGAAATTGATATTCATTTCATGATTGCGCTGTCCACATCACAGATTACCCCTTCGAGCTGCCAATAGTGCAATTACTAATGGTCCCGATGTAACTACCAATGCCAAGATAACAAGTTGCGCAATTGTTTCTAGATTCATTATCCCCCCCTTCTATCGTTTTTCATAAATTTATTTCGATACTAAGAAATTTTATGTCTAAAAAATTAGACAGATGTATTTACTTAACTTATTTTTCCACTTATACAAAAAGTGAGGAGGTGGAGGGAACTCGCGGCATCAATTTCATGAAGTGAAATTACTTTGTTACTTCTTTGCGCTTCCGCAGCAAGCATTTTAACTGCAAGATTGGCCACTGCATCTTATTGGCAATTACTTTGGTTTAAGTCGCGGAATCAAATTTGACAATTCTAGCTAGGCTAAAAAATATTGAATCCATTTTGGGTGAGATTTTCGACTTGCATCAAGTAAATTTAGTTGTGAATTAATTTGCAACTATATCACATATTAAAAATAAAAGGGGATTGACAAGAAGCGAAAGGAATTTTTTTTACTCATAACTCATTTTTTTTACTCATAACTCATAGGTAGTCCAGAATTTGACTTTGTAAGGTGATACGGACGAGGTCATCCCCTCTCTCCACAAACTGTATTGTAAATGTAGATTGTAGGCATAGACTTACAACCTAGCCTCGTGTTAAAATTAAACGAGGGAGCAAATCAATCCTTAGTTGCTTGGAGAGATGGCCGAGGGGTTTAAAGCGTCGGATTGCTAATCCGTCGTACAACTCATATGTACCGAGGGTTCGAATCCCTCTCTCTCCTTTATTTAGAATTTAATTCTAAAAAATTGATTGGAGAAACTGATCTCAACGAGACAGCTAAAGGAGTGCTTTCCATCTAATCCCTACGTCCGGGGTTTCGTCCAGGATCATTTGATAAAAATCCGAAGACGAAGAGAGATACGAAGAAGATCACTACTGCATAGACAAATAGTTTGAGGGTAAGCATGGTAACATCTCCGTGTCTTTTAAAACTAGGCATCAAATAAGACAGAACACCTCTGTCTGAAATACTTATTTATCTCTATCATTTATATTTGTTATATTTGTATGGACATATGGATATAACTTATCTCCCCAACTGAAGGAAGAAACCGGTTTTTAATGAAATATTACCTAAGTTGAATAATTAGATATATATGTTCCATACGTAATCTATTTTTTATTTCCCCGATTGGAATAGGTGAAAAGAAAAATTGCATAAAAATCCCACTAATTAGCAAGATTAATGTTTGTCAATCTCGAGTAAACCGTGGGGATCCGATACCATTTTTCTATAGAAAGTTGAATACGTCGATACCGACATCTCTGACTGCAAATGCCATAACCAGATGATAGGGTGCTTACTTATCGAAATATGATTTTTACTTGAATCGCGGTGACCCCTCTACTTTTTTTTTTTTTTTCTAATTTAAACTGTTTGATAACTCTTTCTGCCACTTGATAAGGAGCCATACATTACGGAATTGGGCAACTCATAGTACTTAGTTATCGGAAGCTAACTGCGGCTTGCCAAACAAAAGCTAGGAGAAGGAAAAACACCGGTATTACCGGCATCACATCCACAATTGGATCAAAGATTGCATAAGCTTCAGGTAATTTGGCAAAAGAAGTGCCACCGAGTTGAATAGAATTTTCTAGACAGATGTCATATAAAACTTTCATATCAATTCTCCAGTGATGTGACGAGTAAATTATCTCCGACGTAGTTGCCCATCACCTTTCAATTGGTTGACCCGTCGGGTATATCTTGTTATATGTTTCTCCCTCCATTTTAAATAGTTAGAATTTACCAAATCAACACCTTATCGGACTAAATTGATATCTCAATGGATTTGTAATTGGCCATTATTTCTTAGTTTATTTTTTTTTTTTGAAATATCGGTAGTTCTAAATTCATCCAATTTTTTTTTTGCTGCTGTTGCTATCTTGCGGCCGGGCGGATAACTAGAAAAGCCGGTTGACAGAAAAACCAAAGTATGAGATAGTCATCATACCAATCATTTGTGGGGCGTGGCCAAGCGGTAAGGCAGCGGGTTTTGGTCCCGTCACTCGGAGGTTCGAATCCTTCCGTCCCAGATTTTTTTTGGAGGATAAAAAGATCCCCCGCATCTCTATCTTCTATAAATTCGAGAAGTCGTAAATTTGATTTCTAGCTTTGATTCGCTATCTACTTCTTCCCCCAATCTATTCGATTTAATAGTTTTCCTCGATGGATCCCCCATTTTATATTATGATGAGAAGTCACATATAGCAATAGATCCCCTTGTGATGTGAAGCAACAAAATGATACCAAAAATAAATTATGAAATTAGCTTATTGGATGTATGCTGGACCCGCCCACATAGGTACTTTACGAGTAGCTAGTTCCTTCAGGAACGTACATGCTATAATGCATGCCCCTTTGGGAGATGACTACTTCAACGTAATGCGTTCCACGTCGGAGAGGGAGAGGGATTTCACCCCAGTAACTGCTAGTGTAGTGGACCGCCATGTATTAGCGCGTGGGTCTCAAGAAAAGGTTATAAATAACATAAGCCGAAAAGATGAGGAATAACACCCCGACCTAATTGTTTTGACACCTACGTGCACTTCTAGTATTTTACAGGAAGATCTACAAAATTTTGTAGATCGAGCTTCCTTGTCTTCCGAGTCTGATGTAATTCTTGCGGATGTTAATTATCACTGAGTCAATGAGCTTCAAGCGGCAGATAGAACCCTGGAACAAATAATTCGATTTCACCTGGATAGGGCTCGTAAACGAAGTACCTTGGACCGATCTGTGACAAACACACCTTCAGCAAATATTATAGGAATTTTTACCTTAGGTTTTCATAATCAACATGACTGTCGCGAATTGAAACGTCTACCTGGAGAATCGGGAGTTGCAGTCAATCAAATAATCCCAGAGGGGGGATATCTCAAATATTTGAGGGATTTGCCAAGAGCTTGGTTTAATGTAGTCCCTTATCGCGAAGTAGGTTTGATGACAGCAACTTTTTCAGAGAAAGAATATGGGATGCCCTACATATCTAAAACTCCCATGGGGATTTCAAACACAGCCGATTTTATTGCACAGATCGGAAAGCTTGTGAATGTGTGGGCTTCCGTACTCTCAGGAAAAAGACTTAACTATGAATCGTATGTTGCCAATCAAACTAAATTTGTTTCTCAAGCAGCTTGGTTTTCAAAGTCTATTGATTGTCAAAATTTGGCTGGCAAAGAAGCAGTAATTTTTGGCGATGCAACTCATGCAGCCTCAGTAACTAAAATACTTGTTAAAGAAATGGGAATTCGCGTAAGTTGCTCGGGCACGTATTGCAAGCATGATGCAGAATGGTTTAACGAGCAAGTTCAGGGTTTATGTGGTGAAATATTAGTAACAGAAGATCATACCGAAGTTGGAGATACAATAGCTCGTATTGAACCTTCTGCCATATTTGGGACGCAAATGGAGCGTCATATCGGTAAACGTATCGATATTCCGTGTGGGGTCATTTCTTCACCAGTTCATATTCAGAATTCTCCTCTGGGATACCGACCCTTTCTAGGTTACGAAGGTACCAATCAAGTAGCCGATCTAATCTACAATTCATTTAATCTAGGTATGGAGGATCATTCACCAGATGTTTTCGGGGGGCACGACACCAAGGGGGTAAGCACCAAGTCTTTATCAACAGATATAAGCAATATTAATTGGACTCCCGAAGCTGAGTCAGAACCAAATAGAATCCCTGGCTTCGTGAGGGGGAAAACCAAGAAAAACACCGAAGTTTTCGCAAAGCAAAACAACATTTCAGAAATTACAATTGATGTGACGTATGCGGCTAAAGAAAAATCAAGCCCCTAAGCCGATAAACTGTACAGATAATAATTTGGAATAAGTTCTAGTCCACTTAACTTCATTTCGTATCGGAAAGTTTGTACCATAAATACCAATCAAAGATACTGGAACCATAAGTACTTAACAAAAAAATAATTCTCGATTTTCGGATATTATGGTAAAACCTCGCTTGAAGCGACATGGTAAGAAGCAACGTGTGACTCGAAAATCGAGATCGTTTTTGCGGAGTTTAGTATCCGCCAGTTCCATTCATCAAAGGGTGGGATGTTCCCGCTTCAACATTTGTTGAAAATCATTACCCAATGAAACTTGAAGAATATCTACCTATGAGTTATTTCAATTTACTTATCTTTTCGAGGGAAGTTATATCTATGGTTACTTGCAAGAAATAGCGTGGCTAACCTTCATTAATCTGTTACCTTGTATGTTTTTACCTGGGACTTAAATCTGAATTTGAGTCAGGTTATTAGTATCACTACTCGGACGATTCAACCACCACTTCTTGATTGAGTTTTATTTCGTCTATAGTATGTGACAGGTATAGAAAAAACTTACTTGATTAATCGCTTCTTCTTTCAGAGGTTGGTGAAGATGGGTTCTGTTGCTACCGACTCCCAATTTGGAAAAGCCTCCGGGGTTAGGCCTAAACCTAAGGATTGTCAAAATTGATCTACGAACGAGGGGATATTCGATATCCAGTTGAACTCATTAGCGGGTAAATCAAAAATAGAGGTAAGGGAGGGGGCAAGCTTGTCTCTCTATTCACCTTACCTATTTACCTCATGGTATTGTTTATTACAAAAGGATAATTCGCGAGGAGATAACTCAATAAATGGGATAATGTCCGCATCACAGACATATGAGTTAGAAGTATCCTTCTGGAATTGGATAGAGAAAAAATCCATTCAATTGAAGTTGTGCTCTAAGCCGCACGAATTCAAAGGTTCATATACGGTTTTGTATGAGGGGGGGGGGGGGGGGGGGGAGGGCAGAGGGCTTTCCCCGTGTGCACCTGCCTATCTTGATAGGTTACTTACCGAATAGTTGCAATAGATACCCAATCTCGGCGAGAAGGTAAATGCATCGAGGAGGTTGGTTTTTACAACCCCCGGAAAGAGCAAACCCAATTAGATCTCTCAACTATCGCTGCTCTCCTTAGACAAGGAGCTCAATCGACGGCAACCGTTCGTGATATTTTGAAACGGGCGAAGGTGCCTGAACAAATCGGACTCAACCTTTAATTAAAAATTGAATTTTAGGAGAATTTAACGGGCTCAGTTTACAGATCTTTTCAAGTGCTTTTGTATTATCCCTCCCTTTTAATTATACTCTACATCTATGCCGTATTTGGCATTCCCTTAAGAAGTAGAATATTTCGGAGGGATTATTGGTTTTCCATCAAAACTTCTTTTGAAAGAAGTGATATCGGACACATCTTCATGGGCGTGATGAGAAGTTGGAAAAGGGGGCGGGGGCGCAGGTAGCTCAAGTCAGCAACTTATTGTCGGGACAATTTTTTTTCCCCAACTCAGTCTGGGGTTAAGGGTTGACCGGAGGCTCCACCATGTTAGGATTTTAGTAAAGCTCGCCGCGCCTCTTTTTCGAGATACGGTTGTGGCTCAGTACGTCATTAAATGTCAAATTGGGAAATATCTTATTTGGATGGATACTTCCCCAACAGAAATCGAACTAGTAAATATTTACTAATGTAGTAAATATTTACTACCTCCGGATTTCACGTTGTTCGATGAAACGGATGATTCATCATTCTCGAGTACAATCGTTAACTAATTGTAGTTCTATCTTTATCTCCCCCATATAATGAAAACTTAGCTACTAATATGTCGAATCTTTTGGTTCTTTGCTTCGGAAAAAATTTATCACGAAATATAGTAATGGTTAGGAGTTACTGTGATGGGAACGACTTTTAGATCCCCCCCTAGATTTGATGCCTTACAGAGAAGTGAAAGGTTTATCACTAATCAAGATTGCTTTCCATATCTACTTCTTCTTTTATTTATAGATAATTTTTACTCAATTGCTTGTAAGTCCTGTTTAGATAGGCAAGACATAAGTTTAAGATTCAAGGCTCGTAGTGCAGTAGCAACAAAGCGTCTAATTGATAGCGTGCGTTATCAGAATTATTCAGAGATTTCTCATTCAGAATTTGTTCGAAAATGAAGTACTCAGTTTAACGTAGATTTGTATCTCTACGTACTTCTACAAACAATATGTCTAATTTTGGGAATATCTCTTCTGCATCAGTCAACCGCCGAAACAAGTAACAACTCGAAAATTTCGCAATCTATTCATTCAATATTTTTATTTTTGGAAGATAGATTACCAAAATCTAGCCACGTTTTAGAAATTGAGATGTCACAGAATATTCATCTGGAAACTCTGGTTCGCTTGTTTCGTCGACGAATTAGAGATGTCTCACTCCTACATCTACTAAGAATAGGTTTTCATGCATACAAAACTTCGTTTGGAAAATTTCTTCAATTTCAGCCTTGGATACGAAGAGAACAAAGAAGTGTCGATCTGTTACTTCAAAATTTTTACACGTACGAAATTGATTCGACATTGTTAATTTTATGGACACAAATGCATAACTTTCAAGCGAGGTATTCTGCAAATGTAGATTCAAAAAATATGGATACAAAAAGATTTTGCATTTCCAAATCTGATTCTCAATTAGGTGATACGAGTATCGACCCATACTTCATCCGAAGCTTCTCTATTCACTTCGCGAGATATAGAAACAAATCTTTTATAGCTTTTCATGGAGCTCACTATTTTGTAAAGAAGTGGATTCATTATATTTTGATCTTTTTCAGATTTCATGTTAATTATCCAACTGAATTTATCCAAATACGTATCAATTTGCTATCCACCAGTTGTGCCTCCTTCTTGGGTTACATTTCAACTATTCAGTCAGTGTCAAAAGACGTTCAAATTGAAACCGTGGCGGGTTCCTGCAACAGTGTTTCAACTCGGGAGAAAATTTATCCTAGAATTCCAATTTTACTACTAGTTAAACTCTTGGAAAAGGAGAAGTTCTGCACTAGTACTGGACATCCAATTAGCAAACTAGCTTGGGCTGTATTAGCAGATGATGATATCTTGAACAGATTTTTCGAAATTTGGAATATTTTTTCCTCCTATTACAGCGCTGCAATAAATAGAGATGGATTGCGTAGATTGAGATATATACCACGACTTTCATGTGATAGTACGTTAGCAAGTAGGCATAGAAGTACGATACGTCTTCTACGACGTAGATTTGACCCGGAATTACCAGAAGCGGTCTACGCTTATAGCAAGTTCAATTCCTCAAAAATAAATCGAAGAGTTTGGCATTTAAACCTAATTCGATCTGTTTCATTAACATTTATTCCATTAGCAATATAAGTTCAATAAGTATTTTTGATACTTGCTTCTTATTACAACTCAATTTAATAAAACTTGTTACTGACTTCATTGAATGAAACAAATGGGAATATATTGCTTTTGCGGCTTATACAGTCATATAGATATGAGAGTACTCAACTTGCTAATTTCGTTTCGAAATCGATGTGGCGGAAGGTTATTCAATCCCAAATATTATTCTGATTTTTATTACGAATTATATCAATTTTACTTTCTCGGATTTATTTCTTTCAGTCGGTAATCTGTCAACTTTGCCAGAATGTATTTTGATTTTCAGCCTAATTACAGTTATTGTAACCGATTTATCGAACAAGGGAAGAAATACAATTTTGCTTTACCAAATTTCAATAATATCTCTGTCAATTGGCGTGGTTGCTTCACTATGTCAATGGGGAATCCAATCTTTCTCCACCGCTTCCGAAAATTGTCGGATCAGTAATTTCAGTTATATATTTAGATTTCTTGTGTCAACTTGTTCACTATTATCTGTTCCGTTATCAATTGACTACATACGATGTTCAAAAATGGCTTTGGCAGAATTTTTGTTTTTCGTATCAACTGCAGGTTCGGGAGGAATGGTTATTTGCTGGGCAAATGATTTGGCCACCCTTTACGTGGCATTGGAACTTTCAAGCTTATCTTCTTGTTTTTTGTCTGGACACACCAAAAGGGATATAAGATCAAATGAAGCAACTATGAAATTTCTATTGATGGCTGGGGCAAGCTCGTCTTTTTTGCTACATGGTTTTTCTTTGTTGCATGGAATTTCTGGTGGACAGCTTCAGCTTGATAAAATAGCCGGCGGACTCCCGTTTAGTCAGTATTTCACTGTAATTTGGATTGCTATTGCGTCTGTCACAGCTGGAATGGCGTTCAAACTTTCTCTCGTTCCTTTCCATCAATGGACTCCTGATGTATATGAAGGAGTGTGATTCGTTCGAGAAACAATTTAATCATCGCGACTAGTAGCATCATAATTGTTTCTCGCGGCGTCTTGCGAGTGCGCGGGAACGCAAAGATTTCCCTACGATGGTAGTTACGTCAACAATTGGCTCTTGTCATAGATTGGTAATGCTACTATTTATGCATTGTCCAACCAACGGTTAAAGCAGAGGCAGGCGGCAATTTTTGATAGATCCCTTCCTAAGTTTTCAATCTATTTTTTCATATTTTATTACTTTTACACAAATTGTTTGTGAATTTTCTTTTTTATTATGGGTAGATTTTTGAGAAAGAAAAAAAAAAGTTGGGATTTCATGCAGATTTACCTGGGAATCCAGTTTATTTTCGCGTACTTCTTTCTTTTTCTGCACCTGTTGGTGGAAAGTTAATTGGCTCGATCCCTCATAAGCTACTGACAAACCCCTCCAACTTGATAAATCACCCCAAGATATGGTTAGTTAAAGTGACGAATCTATATGCTCGCTCTGC